TTTCATTCAATTGAGAAGTACGAGTATACTCCATAGAATGATTTGGATAAAATATATTTAGCATCCATGGCTGAGTGGTCAAAGCACCCAACCCATAATTGGAGAATTCGCAGGTTCAATTCCTGCTGGATGCACAAGAGAAAGAAGATATATCTCTACATAAGAAGATATCTGAATAAAGTTCAGATAGAAAAACAAATTCAATGTTTTTTTTTTATGTAAAAAACTATACAATGTTTATAGAAATTGTTATGATTACCTAGGGAAATATATATACATGTATATTGAGAAACGAAAACTTAGTTTAGTAGGGAGTGAATGTAATGATGGATAGAGTGAAGAACCCGGTACTTACAGAAAAAACTATTCGTTTACTGGAAAAGAAACAGTATAGTTTTGACGTTGATTTGAATTCCAATAAGACTGAAATAAAATGTTGGATTGAACATTTTTTTGATGTAAAAGTAATAGCTATGAATAGTCATCGACCTCCAAAAAAGAAGAGATATGTGAATTCTATAATAGAGCATCCAATTCGTTATAAACGAATGATTGTCACACTTCAACCCAGGAATTCTATTCCACTATTCTCGAAAAAATAAAATTATTTTTTATTCACTTATTAATATGGCCATCCGTTTATATAGAGCCTATACTCCAGGCACACGCAATCGATCCGTGTTGGATCTTGAGGGAATAGTTCGATCTAACCCCCAAAAGGGATTAACCTCTGGCTTTTCTTGTAAGAAAGGTCGTAATAACAGAGGAATTATTACTAGCCGACATAGAGGAGGCGGTCACAAACGTTTATATCGTCAAATTGATTTTCGACGAAATAAAAGAAGTATATCCGGAAGAATTGTTACCATAGAATATGACCCTAATCGTAATGCATACATATGTCTCGTGCACTATGGGGATGGCGAAAAAAGGTATATTTTACATCCCAAAGGAATCAAAATTGGAGATACTGTTGTTTCCGGTCCAAAAGCTCCTATCTCAATAGGAAATACCCTACCTTTGAGTGCGGTTTGAATTATTAATTTACGTAATCGGAAATAACCGGTTAGGTTTGAAGCGAAACCTATAAATCTATCACTAATCCGATCGTTCTACGTTCGGTGACCTTGGAAGGAAACTGAGGAGGAACAGTAGCGGGTGATTAAGCTCAATATTTTTATTCCACTGAATTACTGACTTCTAGAGATAAGATAATATGGAGAAGACTATATCGTCTCAAGCATAGACGGAACCAGAGGGGCCCTTGTTTCTAATATTTTATTTCACGGTAAACAAATTACTCACATTCGATTTGATGGTCAAAGGCAAAATTGAAGCTGGATAGTGAGAATGTATCTTTGGAGATGGAAATAATGTTGAATATGCCTCCCAAGTTATCCAGAACATAAAGATATGTTAGCGTAATTTATTAAAGTCATTCATTCTGATGCTACATGAGGAACATAAGCCAGAGGATGGAGAAACAAACTTAGGATGTGGAAAATGAATTTATTTCTGAAACTTCATTTTATATTTATTTTTCAGAATTAGATTTATTTTTTTGGATAAATAGAATTTTATACATCTGGAAAGCTGTATGCCTTGAGAGAGGCTTGTACAGTTCGGGAAGAGATCCTCATTTCTGACAAATAAGAGTCTACTTCAACCAATATGCCTTTGGGCACAGCTGTGCATAACGTGGAAATAGCACCTGGAAAGGGTGGACAATTGGCTAGAGCAGCGGGTGCTGTAGCGAAGCTTATTGCAAAAGAGGGTCAGTTGGCTACATCAAGATTACCATCCGGAGAAGTTCGTTTAGTATCCCAGAATTGCTTAGCAACGATTGGACAAGTAGGCAATGTTGATGCTAATAATCGGACCTTGGGTAAAGCTGGATCTAAACGTTGGTTAGGTAGACGTCCCGAAGTACGAGGAATAGTTATGAACCCTGTAGATCATCCTCATGGGGGTGGTGAAGGCAGAGCTCCAATTGGTAGGGAAAAACCGTTAACCCCTTGGGGTCGCACTGCACTTGGGAAAAGAAGTCGAAAAAATAATAAATATAGTGATCCTTCAATTCTTCACCGCCGTAGAAATAGCTAAAGAGATTGGACAGAAGGGGGAGAAAACAGAGGATAGTTGACAATGACACGTTCACTAAGAAAAGGTCCTTTTATAGCTGATCACTTAATAAAAAAGATTGAGAGTCTTAACATGGGAAAGGAAGGGAAAGTAATAATAACCTGGTCCCGTGCATCCACCATTGCACCTACTATGATTGGTCACACGATCGCTGTTCATAACGGACAAGAACATTTACCCATTTATGTAACAGACCGTATGGTGGGTCACAAACTGGGAGAATTTGCACCTACTCGAATCTTCCGGGGACATGCAAAAAGTGATAAAAAATCTCGTCGTTGATTAGGAGGTAACATTTGATGAGAACCAATAGCTCAGATTCGGAGGTCCGAGCTTTAGCTAAGCATATACGTATGTCTGCTCATAAAGCACGCAGAGTAGTTAATCAAATTCGTGGTCGTTCATATGAACAAGCACTCATGATATTAGAATTCATGCCTTATCGAGCATGTTATCCCATATTACAATTAATTTCCTCTGCGGCAACAAATGCTAGTCAGATTCTGGGCTTAAGCAAAGCTAATTTATTCGTGGGTGAAGCTAGAGTAGATGAAGGCGCTTCTTTGAAAAGATTCCAACCTAGAGCTCAAGGACGGGCTTATCCAATACATAAACCTACTTGTCATATAACTATTGTAGTAAAAGGTAAATCCGTATAAAAGAAACATTGGAAAAATCAAATTATGCTAATATCATTGGGGGAGGGAGGGGATGCATGGGACAAAAGGTTAACCCACTTAGTTTCCGACTCGGTATAACCAATCATCATTCTCATTGGTTTGCACAGCCAAAGATTTATTCCGAGTATCTTCAGGAGGATGAAAGGGTACGTAATTGTATCGAGAATTATGTACACAGACATATAAGAAACTCCTCCAATTATAGAGTGGGAATTGCACGTGTCGAAATTCAGAGAAAAACAGACTTACTTCTGGTCGAGATACATACAGAATTCCCGGCCTTATTGATCGAAAGCAGCCATGGCCAAGGGATTGAATAATTAAAGAGAGATGTGCAACGTAATTTATTGAATAGAATTCGAAGAGTTCACATAACTTTGACGGAAATAGCGGGAACATGTGGGGAACCAAATATACTTGCGAAATATATTGCCTTACAACTGAGGAGTCGAGTCGCATTTAGAAGAATCACGAGAAAGGCTATTGAACTAGAGAAGAAAAAAAATATAAAAGGTATTAAAATCCAAATTGCGGGACGTCTTAATGGAGCTGAAATTGCTCGTGTTGAATGGGCCAGAGAAGGTAGAGTCCCTTTACAAACTCTCCGGGCTCAAATTGATTATTGTTACTATCCGGCTAAAACTATTCATGGAATATTGGGAATAAAAGTTTGGATATTTCGAGATGAACAATAATTTATTTTTTATCCATTCAATTCATATTTTCAATTTGTATTACAATGTTAGATAAAGAAAGACTAAATTAATTAATTAATTCCGATTCATTTTATTTCTAATCCATATGCATAAGATATATAATGAAAATTTTTTCGTAAAATAATATCTTGGAAAAGAAGTTGCTATGCTTAGTGTGCGACTCGTTCAAACTGAGGTTCTTAGGAAGAGATTAGGAAACCAATGAATCTCCAGTTTATACTAGAAACTAACTCATTGCTTCATATTATCATAATCCAATAAACTAACTACGAGGTAGTATTACTTTCTCCACGAAAAGAATCGATATTTGTGAAGCGAGAAACTATCCAAGAATATTAATAACAAAAATGAAATGATTAAATATTCTTTTCGAATCGTATGGTTGAAAAAGAATAATACTTTTCGAGGAGCAGTGTGATAAAGCATAGAATCAATACTAATTATCGAATTATTCAATGATTCCGGATTCTAAATAAAAAAAGCCTTAAGTCAATGAATACTAAGAAAATTGAATCTGTGAGAGGGAAATAGAAGGCTTCACTGCAGAGAGGAAACCTGAACGTGTATCTGGAAGCTATGGGAACGATGGAACTTATGAACAAATAAGATTGATATAAATCCTATTGTTCATTGGGTAGGATGGCGAAATAAACCGATAGTTAATATATTTATAATTAGAAAAGCTATAATCCAATTTTCATCAAGCAAATCTTACAAGAGTTAATATTCGCCTGTAAAATTTCTCTTGCAAAATCTAATGAAGTATGAATGGAATTGCGCAATTTGATTGAATGAAGATGAGAAATTAAAAACACAAAATTTTGAAGACTTCCGGGTTTTCATAATTTCGATTTAGTTAATTCATATATATCTATTGAATATGAACAATGTTTCTCCTTTCGTTGGTAAAATGAGATTTTACAAGATTTTATTTGCAAGGAGCCGGATGAAAGAAAACTCTCATGTCCGGTTTTGAAGTAGAGATGAAATACAATCGACTATAACCCTAAAAGAACGAAATTTCGTAAACAACATAGAGGGAGAATGAAAGGAATATCTGCTCGAGGCAATCTTATTTGCTTCGGAAGATTTGCCCTTCAGGCACTTGGGCCTGCTTGGATCACATCCAGACAGGTGGAAGCAGGACGACGAGCAATTACCCGTTATGCTCGTCGCGGTGGAAAAATATGGATACGTATATTTTCTGACAAACCTATCACTGTGAGACCTGCAGAAACACGTATGGGTTCGGGAAAAGGATCTCCGGAATTTTGGGTATCTGTCGTTAAACCGGGTAGAATACTTTATGAAATGGGTGGAGTACCAGAAGCTATTGCTACAGCGGCTTTGAAAATGGCTGCATACAAGATGCCTGTACGTACTCAATTTATTACTGTTGCACCCATGGAAATACAAAACTAGGAAATGTCTATTCCATAAGAAACATAGAATCAGAAAGATTCTAAGACAAGTCTAACGAAAAAAAGATATCCCCTAATATAGAGATTAGCCATATTCCATCTTCCTCGCTCTCCCGGAGAAGGAAAAAGATACTTTGGGGGATATGATCTTTCGACGAAAAAACGATTCAACCTCGAACTTATTTGAATGTAGCGGATAACAGCGGAGCTAGAAAACTAATGTGTATCTGAATCCTAGGAGCTAGTAATCGTAAATATGCGAATATTGGTGATGCAACTATAGCTGTGGTTGGAGAAGCAGTACCGAGTATGCCTCCCAAAAAATCGGGAATAGTTAGAGCTGCAGTTGTACGTACCCGTAAAGAACTCAAACGTGACAATGGAATGATTATACGATTTGATGACAACGCAGCAGTTGTCATCAATAAGGAGGGGAATCCAAAAGGAACTCGAGTTTTTGGTCCGATTGCCCGAGAATTAAGAGAATTTGATTCTACTCAAATAGTTTCATTAGCTCCCGAAGTATCACGAATAACAAAAGATCATATAGTTCTACAATAAACAATATTTGAATGGTTTCGATAATCAAAAACTGGAATAATATAATGTATATAATAATAATAATAATAATAATAATATATGGTTGAGTTATTGCCAGCCGCCAATTTATCTTTCGAACCATGAACCGAAGTTACTCTCGAAAAAATGGAATTTTCTAAGATATTCCAACTGCTTGATTAGTTATTTTATTGTGTCTCCTATTACTTGGTGGAGAAAGAAAAATATATGTATTTTTTTTTTTTTTAATCAATTTAGAGATTGTGCTTCGGGCATAGCATATTCCTTCAAAAAGACTTATTAAATTAAAATGTTTATTCATATCAATAATAACCAGTTTTCACGGGTAACGACACCATTGCTAATATGATTACCTCTATAGGGAATGCTAACCTAAGGAAGGCAGAAACGGTTCGAGTACCAGCTACTAATATCACTAGAAACATTGGAAGAATTCCTTTACAAGAAGGTTCTGTGGAAAACCTTGGTGAACATCGGGAAGGTACAAACAACTGTTTTTTAGTTCTAACCCTGGGATATCAGGGAGGGAAGAAAAAACCATACATAACTGCTTTGAGATGTATTAGCAGACCCGGCTTAAGAATATATTCTAACTATAGGGAGATTCCTGAAGTCTCGGGTGGAACGGGAATGGCAATTCTTTCTACTTCCCGCGGAATTATGACAGATCGAGAAGCTCGACAGAGGCAAATTGGGGGAGAGATACTATGTTATGTATGGTAACTCATCCACATCTTTAATTCATTATTCCATATGGTAAATCTCTTTTATCAAATAAGAACTAACTAATACTTTATAAATTTATATTAGTTAATTCGAAAAAAGATTTTCCTTTTGATGAAGAAACAGAGTTTGGTTGACATAGAGTTGTAGTTACTGAATCACTTCCCAATGCCATGTTCCGAGTCTGTTCATATAATGGATGTAAAGTTTCAACTCATGTTCCAAAAAAGATTAGACATAATTATATATGAATATTATCAGGAATAGAGTGAAAATGGAATCCAATCTTTATTTATGATTCAAACAAAGGACGTATAATCTATAGACATCATTGAATGATCAGGTCCTCTTGAATTTTTTTTGTAATATTGGATATAGAGAATAATAAACGAAAGGAAATAAATTGTCATAACGAACAAAATCTGCATTCTCTATATCAGTGATTATATCGAAATAAGGACTACAAACACGAAAATTCGTGCTTCTGTTCGTAAAATTTGTGAAAATCGTCGACTAATTCGTAGACGAGGACGAATCATGGTGGTTTGTTCCGATCCGAAGCACAAGCAAAGGCAAGGATAATCATCTTTATTTATCTTTCCGCACAAAACAAAATTTTTATTTTTCTCTTAATCTTTTGAATCATATACAATTACTCTGTATAAATCACTTCCAATCCCATATAATAACTATTATTCTCATACATGGAAATGGGAACAACGCCAAGACTTATTAGAAAGATTAGTAATCTACGTGGAGGTAAACGTGGGAGAATACCCAAGGGTGTTATTCACATTCGAGCAAGTTTTAATAATACCATTGTTACTGTTACGGATGTGAGAGGACAAGTTGTTTCTTGGTCCTCCGCCGGTGCCTGTGGATTCAAGGGTGCAAAAAAAAGTACACCATTTGCCGCTCAGACTGCAGCGGAAAATGCTATTCGTACGTTGATTGATCGGGGTATGGGACAAGCAGAAGTCGTGGTAACTGGTCCGGGTCCGGGAAGAGATACAGCATTACGAGCTATTTGTGGAAGTGGTTTGGCACTGAGTCTCGTACGTGACATAACCCCTATGCCCCATAACGGATGTAGACCTCCTAAAAAGAGATGTATATAATATTGAAGGAACAGCGATTGTGAATAGTACGAATAAAGTACCGCTATCTGCTAAATCTGCATATTGGAAGTGCATCGAATCTAAAATTGAAAATGAGCGTCTTCATCATAGTCGTTTCATTATATCCCCACTTGGAATTGGTCAAGCTAATACTCTAGGAATCGCCATGCGCAGAGCATCACTTGGGGAATTGGAAGGAACATGTATCACTTCTGCAAAATTTGAAAAAATAATCCATGAATATTCTACAGTAGTAGGTATTCAAGAATCAGTACATGATACTTTAATTAATTTAAAAGAGATTGTGCTTAGAAGCAATTCTTCTGAAATTCAAAAAGCATATATATCTATCATTGGACCCGGAGAGGTAACTGCTCAAGATATTATATTACCACCTTCTATTGAAATAATTGATCCTGCATAACATATAGCCACTCTTACTAAAAAGATTCATTTGAATATTGAATTGAGAATTGAAAGAGATCGTGGATATCGTAGACAAAATATAGTAAAATCTCAAGATGGAAATTTTCCTCTGAATGCTGTATTTATGCCTATTCGAAATGTGAATTATAGTATTCATTGTTTCGAAAGCCACGACAAGAAAATAATGAAAGAGATGCTTTTGCTCGAGATATGGACCAATGGGAGTATCACTCCCAGAGAAGCAATTTATGAAGCTTCTCGAAGTTTGATCAACTTATTTATTCCTTTTTTACATGCGGAAAACGGGGAAAATATTTATGGAATGGGGAATATAAATGAATCTAATGCGTTGTCTTGTTCCGTTCTTCCTCCTATGTCGATTCAGGTAGATCAGATGGCAAAAGAAGTTACTTTCAGACATATCTTTATCGACCAATTGGAATTACCCCCGAGAGCTTATAACTGTCTTAAAAGAATTAATGTACATACGATATCAGACCTTCTAGATTATAGTCAAGATGATCTAATGAAAATTAAGAATTTTGGAATCAAATCTGTTGAACAAGTATTGGAAGCTTTGTGGAAACGTTTTGGAATAAGTTTACCTAGGAAAACTTGAAGTTCAATAAATAAACTCATTCATGTTTCTCTTTCGAAGAAAAACAAACTACGGTTGGATTCAAATCATAGTGAGAAAGATCAAATGGAATAACCGAAATCACTCCATTTGAATTTATTAAAAAAACTTCTATTTCTTATAATTGGAATTTATTGAATCTTTGATATATCTAGGGATTATTTGCTTTGAAGCAAGTCCTCCCTGGATATGAGACTAGAAGGAAAAAAATTATTCTACAAGGGAAAATCGAACAATCAAATCAAGTAATTAATCTTGAATCGAATGATTGATCTTGGAAAAGACCTGAGGTTAGAGATTTATCAATGGGTAAAGCTGCCCCAATACCCAACCAAAGAGCTACTGCAGTACCAATTGGAAAAACTGTTGTAGCTACCGGACGACGAAATGGATTCTGAAATTTATTAACATTTTCTGGAAAGGGTACTGTCGATGATCCTGCGGGTACTGCGGCCATTAAAAGAACGCCCAATAATTTATTAGGCACTGTACGGAGTATCTGAAATACCGGAAAGAAATACCATTCAGGCAATATTTCCAAGGGAGTTGCAAATGGATTTGCAGGTTCACCGATCATTGAGGGTTCTGGGACTGCTGAACCTACAGTACATGCAATGGTACCTAAGATCACTACCGGAAAAATATATAAAAGATCGTTAGGCCAAGCGGGTTCTCCATAATAATTATGTCCCATACCTTTAGCCAATTTAGCTCTCAATACAGGATCACTTAAGTCAGGTTTTTTTGTTATCGGGATAGGCAAATTTGGATCTATTCTTCTTCCCATAGAATCGGACATGAGAGATTTTTCTCATCCGGCTCAAGCAATAACTAGAATATTTTTTTTTTTTTCTTTTTAGGATACATAAAAATATTATATGATCTCTAATGCTTTATTTTAGGGATTCTTTTTAAACCCCATTTTAATTTTGAATTAAATGCTCATTGTCCAAGTGGGCCATAAAATTTGGGCATTATGATCATCAATATGCTTTTCGGACAATCTTATTCCTTATGAGTCATTTTCTTTTCCACGGAGGAACAAGGTTTTAGAACGTAATAGTATTAACTTGTTAACACTCCGGCTTATCTATCCGTTTTTTCTTTGGATCTCCCTTTCACTCCGATGGTATTATTTTGATTGAGATGCAAGGGAAGTGAATGCATTTCTTCACCATATTCCTTTTCTCCCAAGGAAGAATAAATATATCTCACTTTAACTTACTGGATTTTGCGAAGCCTATTTGAGATTATAATTCGATCATGGAAATGATTCTCTTTCCAAAACCAACGAGATTTTTGTACCCGAGTTTTAACCCTCCTACAAGTAGGAGCGAGATCGGGATAGAGACACATTTTATCATTGGATGTCGATGTGACAGATTCAATGGAATATCTGCATAGCCGAAGTTGAATAATTCAAGTCACACACTCCCGTAATCCATCTTCTCTCTGAAAAGAATCTATTTTCGACTATTCATTGGTCTGAACCCAGTAATACTTCGAAATAGAAAACAAAATCCATGAGATATTCTTTATTGTTTATAAAGAATATCTATGGCAATGGAATAATTTAATGAAAGTTAAGTTGTTGAGATAATATGAATATTAATCCCTATTGCGTTTCTTCTCGCTCGTAAAGGACCTGAGATACCTTGCTTACGAATCATTGGAAAGTGCATCGGCATAGATACAGCAGTAAGAAGAGGTAATACAAAAGTGTGTAAACTATAAAAACGAGTCAATGTGGATTGACCTACACTGGCACCCCCGCGTAATAACTCTACCAAGGGAGATCCTATTGCAGGAATAGCTTCAGGTACACCAGTTACAATCTTGACAGCCCAATAACCAATTTGATCCCAGGGCAGAGAATAACCAGTTACGCCAAAAGATACGGTTAATACGGCTAAAATTACACCTGTAACCCAAGTTAATTCACGAGGTTTCTTGAATCCCCCCGTGAGATAAACGCGAAATACGTGCAAAATCATCATTGGAACCATCATACTTGCCGACCATCGATGGACTGATCGAATTGACCAACCAAAGTTGACTTCAGTCATTATATATTGAACAGAGCTAAAAGCTTCTGTAACGGTCGGGCGATAGTGGAAAGTCATAGCAAAACCAGTGGCTACTTGTACTAAGAAGCAAGTCAGGGTAATTCCCCCTAGACAATAAAATGTATTGACATGGGGAGGAACATATTTACTAGTAATATCATCCGCAATCGCCTGAATCTCAAGACGCTCCTCAAACCAATCATATACTTTATTGAGATGGGTGAACTTTTATTTCATACGCTCCCCCCTCTGAAAACCGTACATGGGGATTTCCCTTCATACGGCTTGAGCAAAAAAATAATACGAAATCTTTTCATTAATTATTTCAATAAAAACTCCCCCAAAAAAAAAGGTAGAACCTAATCTTTTTCATAACATTTTTATTGCCTTGATCCCAAGTCGGCTCTTTTTTCCCTCCAAAACGAATGAATATTGTTGGCCTTTTGAACAATCTTTTCTCCTATCATCAATATATATTGAAAAAACAGTGATATAAAATAAATTATGAAGATTATCTCGTTGAAACCTTGATGGATATTCAAAAACCTTAGATTCCTACTAACTCCGATAGACTCTTTTTTTAGAGGAGGTACGATGGGTAAGAAGCTTCTCTATCGTCACCAACTTGATAAAATATGCTTATAAAATGGGAATGTTCTCTCATTTCCCAAGTATGCAGTTGTGAAAAATATATCGTAGGATTTCTAGTCAACAAATTTTTCAAGTTATTGAAAGTTTGGTAACGAAGCTTGAATAGCGGATATACATAAATTAATCATGGTTTAAATCTTCCTATTGAACTAATGCCTTCGTGAGCCCCGCGCTTCAGATGCTAACTATTCAATTGGTATCCAGCAAGGTAGGATCATTCTGTGAGAAAGATGACAAATTACTTTGTACTATCAATGATTAATTCGGACGAGTCGCACACCCGTATTCCAAAGATCTCCTAATTGGAGAATCACACGATTGAACTACCATGGAGAGGAGAGCTAACCTACGGACCCTAAGCAAGCCATTAAATCTAATGAAACAGAAGATTTCTAAATTTTTCTATTTCACTAGATTGGAATATTTGTTTGGGGGGAAGGACTCTTTAGTTTTTGTTCATTACCAACTCACCGGAATCCCATCCAATGAAACGGGGGAATTATAAAGTTCCAAGATAATAACTGGAGAGACTGCAAATAGGGCCATTGCGACACCCATAATGGGAGTGGTTCCCCATCCAGGAGCCACTTTACCATATTCCGAATTAAGTGGTTTTGATGAACTTCCTACACTGGTTCGTTGCGGTTTGATCCTGGGAATACCATCAATAATCTTTGTAGCCGTAAAACTTATTACATTAGTTGAGATTTGTTAACTTTATGTACTATTATATTGGAAACGGAAACAAACCATTATCTCGGGATTACTTAGCAATGGAAACTGCAACCTTGGTCGCTATCTCCATATCTCGTTCACTTGTCAGCTTCACCGGTCACGCTTCGTATACTGCCTTTGGGCAACCCTCCAAAGAACTTAGAGATCCTTTTGAGGAGCATGAAGATTAGCCTAAGTGACCTTCCCTCAGTCTTTAGGGAAGGTCATTAATTTTTCATCCCGGATCACCCTCTTGATGATCCAAAAATCATTTTTTCCCTTTGTTTGGAACTTTAGGTGGCTCCCGGAAGAAAATAGCAAAAAATATTATTCCTGAAGTACTTACCGGCAAGGATGTATGAACCAATGCTTCCGTAGATTCGATTGTATGGGTGAGGGAGTATAGGGATAACTTTCGTACTACTTAAAGATATAGAAATTAAATCTATCTAATCTATATAGATTAGATAGATTTAATTTTGAAAACGATATATATATATTTTTGGATTGATGTTATACTACTTGTCTTTTGGTAGTTGGATCTCCTAGTTTTTGGAATGCTCCGAATTCAACTTGAGCATCTAAATCAGGATCAATACCAGCAAAAACATCTCTGAACAAGGTTCTAGCACCATGCCAAATATGTCCGAAGAAGAAAAGAAGAGCAAATGTAGCGTGACCGAAAGTAAACCAACCTCTTGGACTACTACGAAAAACACCATCAGACTTTAGAGTAGCACGATCAAATTCAGAAATCTCACCTAATTGAGCACGTCTAGCATATTTTTTCACTGTAGCGGGATCACTAAAACTAACCCCATCGAGTTCACCACCGTAAAACTCAACAGTTACACCTACTTGTTCAATGCTATACTTTGATTCTGCCCTCCTGAAGGGAACATCGGCTCTCGCAATTCCCTCCCCATCCACCAAAACTACTGGAAAGGTTTCGAAGAAAGTAGGCATACGACGTACGAAAAGCTCATGTCCTTCTTTATCCCTGAAGACAGCGTGACCTAACCAACCAACAGCTATTCCATCCCCATTGTCCATCGCACCCGCTCTGAATAATCCCCCTTTCGCTGGATTATTACCAATATAATCATAAAAAGCTAATTTTTCTGGAATTTTGGACCAAGCTTCTGATAAACTAAGATTTTCGGCCCTGCTGGATCGAACCCTCCGATCTATCTCTTGTTGAAAGAATCCTTGATCCCATTGATAACGAGTAGGACCGAATAATTCTATTGGAGTGGTCGCGGAGCCATACCACATGGTTCCGGCAGCAACAAAGGCTGCAAAAAACACGGCAGCAATACTGCTGGATAAAACAGTTTCAACATTCCCCATACGTAATCCTTTGTATAATCGTTGGGGAGGACGAACACTAAGGTAGAATAGACCTGCTAATATACCTAGAATACCTGCTGCAATATGATGAGAAGCTATTCCTCCTGGAACGAAGGGGTCGAACCCTTCGGCTCCCCACACTGGAACTACAGGTTGTGCTTCTCCAGTCAACCCATAGGGATCAGACACCCATATTCCGGGACCGAACAAACCTGTTACGTGAAATGCTCCGAATCCGAAACAAAGTACTCCTGAAAGGAATAAATGAACTCCGAAGACCTTAGGCAAATCTATAGTAAGTGCTCCCGTACGTTCGTCAGTAAATATTTCTAGATCCCAATATACCCAATGCCAAATAGCTGATAAGAATAACAAGCCAGATAACACAATATGCGCAGCAGCCACGCCTTCATAACTCCAAACACCTGCATTAGTTACAGTTTCTCCGGTGATACTCCAACCACCCCATGACTTCGTTATTCCTAAACGAGTCATGAAAGGGATAACGAACATGCCCTGTCTCCACATGGGATCAAGAACAGGATCGGATGGATCAAAAACTGCTAATTCATACAAAGCCATTGAACCAGCCCAACCAGAAACTAACGCTGTGTGCATTATATGTACAGCAATTGAACGGCCAGGATCATTTGATACAACGGTATGGACACGGTACCAAGGCGGACCCATGCATATACCCCTTTCTCAAAGGGGAGTAGACACTACGTAACTTTATTGCATTCAAGGGCTGTTATACGATGCTAAAACCTTATCCAATCATACAGGGATTCACATCTATTTACAGTTATACGTGATGAGATATTGAGATACCAATTCCCTTCTTTCTCACAATGAAGAGGAGCAGGAATAGTTTAGCATCTCTTGATTCAGCATAACAATGAATATATTGGTCCCATCAAACATCAGAGTGATTCAAATAATGGATGACGCATAGTTTAGAATAGGGTTCAATATCGTGCTTGACTAAATCGAGGAGCGTAATGGTATTATATACTCTATGTGTGTAATTAGGTAAAGTATACTCCAATGGATTGGTTATTCGAACGGAGACTCAAACAGAGGTTCAATTTTTTCATCTATCCATATCCATATGAGTTACTATCTTTTACAATCTATATCAAATTTTTTTTTATTGATTTATAAAATCAAATATATATATTTGATAGATGAATCAGTTTTCTTATTCATTGGCATCAAAGTCTATTTTATTGGACAATCATAAGGAACAAATGAAACCTGAGCTTCTAACTTCTAAGGTATTATATTACATTGTTAGATGCTTCTCATTAAGTTAAGGGGTCCCGAGAAAGCTCTGAAAAAACTAACTTACTTGCCAAATATTAGAAAAAATAATTTATTATGTTATGATTTTCCATCCCTCGTACCCCTATCCAATTCATCATATTGACTGTTCTGTTCCATTTTTTCCTTCCGGTTGTTGATACAGATCCATGATTGAGAGAATTATCATAGAAAATCCTGTAATCTCTCCTTTGGAAGGACGGAAGGATTTTAGTAATTGTTATCTCTCTATCGCATCAGGTTCATGCTCGGAAAAAGTAGACCCAATATCCAATATTTGGTTTTTGATTTATTTCATCGCATTGGTCCATGCCGCTTTCGCCTTGTGTATCAATCATATCATGTGTATGAAACGGAACTATAATATGATTTACTACGCCTATTGGTGGAATCACTAGAGATTCTGTAGGTCTATATAATTGATTTGATACAATCTTTTTTCCCGATCAATTATGCTCTCGTATTGGGGGGCAATATAATATTTGGTCCCCAAGAAACGCCCATTGGTGTTCCGAAAGTATCCCTTCGAATCTTCGGAGAGGAAGATATAGTTTGGATTGACGTACAGTGCGACTTGTTTGAAATATTCGATTATACGGAATCTTCCCGTCATTCCTTCCGATTGAGATGCTTCTATCTCACTTAAGATTGACTAAATGCTCAGTAATCTAAAGCGTGAGATCTCTCACAGAAAAAAAAAAAAAATATTTATCAATCATGATAATCTATGGCTAGCCAAAACTAATAAAGAGTATTCAGGCTTCGTTCAACGAAACAAACAACTGATCAAAGATTAATCATTCTTGATTGATCATGATGAAATGATATGGACAAGCATTTCTAGCAGAAGTAAGAATAAATAGAGTGGAAAAATGGCAGTAGATCTACTTGCTCCATATGTGCGAGTAACAGTCGGATAGATATTTCCCCGAAGTGGAGCATAAACCCAAGGATCTTATTAAGAATCTATTTGAAAACAAGGGAATTCTGCTGAAAATAAAATCATTGAATTGGACATCAGTTAATAGGTAGTTCAATAAGTTGAAAATGTGACACTTTGGAAACAAAGACAAACTTGAACTGGAAGTGGTAAGAAGACTCATCCTTTGAGATGAAAGAAAGATTTTTTTTTATCTAACCAAAAGGTTTTTTTTAGAAGATGGGTATCGGGAGAAAGAAATACCTAACTTTTTCAACTGCTCGAGCCGTATGCACTTAAAAGTGCGTGTGCGGTTCCAAAGGAAGAAAAGCTATAAATCTATCCTAATCAACCGACTTTATCGAGAAAGATTGTTGTTTTTGGGCCAGCACATAGATGATGAAATTGCAAATCAAACTATTTGTATTCTGATGTACCTGAATGGAGAAGATCAGAGTAAGGATATTTATTTATATATTAATTCTCCTGGCGGAGCGGTATTAGCAGGAATATCTGTCTATGATATTATGCAATATATAATACCAAGTGTAAACACTATCTGTGTGGGATTAGCTGCTTCAATGGGATCTTTCATTTTAGCTGGAGGAGAAATTACTAAACGTATAGCGCTACCCCACGCTCCGCGCCAATGAGTCTTTGTTTGATGGATAGAAAAAGGATGTGAAGAAAAAACTAACTATGCCTGCGCCAACGAATGGAGGGTAATAATAGCATGGCATACGAAACTTGATACAACTGTAATAAAGAAAACTTGAAGTATCGGGATAGTAAACACAACCGTGGCTTTTTTTTATTCTCCGATCAATTTGATCCTATATTATATCTCCTGGGGTCTATTCCAGCGTCGTAAACTCCCGGAATAATATTGGAGAAAAAGGAAATATGGCCATATAACATCGATAAAAGAAACTTTGGGATTGCTGAATGAGGGAATGTATGGAGCAATGGAACCATCACAGTATCTTCCTTTTCTGAAAGAAAAAGATGGTACATAGATTATCTTATTCATCTATCTTCGATATCCAGAATATTTACTATCTAATATTGTATAATAAATAACAATAATATTATTGTTATTTATTATGACGAATTATATAAAAAATTGTTCAATCTATTATGGAGCTGTATGCACCAAAAATGCTTGTACGGTTCATTAAATCAAGTCTTTCTCGAATAGAGGAAGAAAGAATAAAAAGTAAATAAGCATTTATTAATAGGGTGATGATTCATCAACCCGGTAGTTCTTTCTATGATGGACAAGCGGGAGAATGTCTTGTGGAAGCAGAAGAGATGTTGAAACTTCGCGACTGCGTTACTAAAATTTATGTACAAAGAACAGGAAACCCTTTATGGGTAGTCTCTGAAGATATGGAAAGAGATGTTTTTATGTCAGCGGAAGAAGCTAAAGTTTATGGCATTACTGATCCTATAGCTGTAGAAACTTCTTCGAACTCTCTAATTAATAGCTTATTAAAAAAAATTAACTAGAATTTTCGAGAAGAAAATAAATTCCCTGCTTATGGTAAATATACAAGTGATCGGTGTGACGGATCCATAAGTAGGAACAATAGCTTGCTTGCATATGATAAATAAATCCTATAAATGAAAAATCGACGAATTATAAGATTTATTAATACGAAATATAATAAGAGAGCCATAAAGTTTCGATTTAGTTCCGATCTTTCTAGAAGTTTCTTTCACTTTCAAGAGAATAAAAAGAAACTTCTAAGGATTAGTTTTTGAATCTCATAATAAACTCTTAGGGTTAGGATCAATCCGAACTAGTAAATCCTGCGTACTGCACTAAGAATGCCTACTATTCAACAACTCATTAGGAATCGAAGACAGCCAATAGGAGATAGAACAAAATCCCCTGCCCTTCGAGGATGTCCTCAGCGTAGAGGAGTATGTACCAGGGTGTATGTGCGACTCGTTTAGATCAGAAGCTCGAGGTGCAGGGGGATCGATATGGCAGGAGAATCCCCTCACTATAGTAAGTACAGATCTATCATCCACCAATCTTGGAGATGAAATTTATGGTTTCTATTGGTGCAAATCCGATCACCCCGATGCAGGATGAAAAGCAATTTCTCAATGATAGCGAATGGTCATCAATCCATTGAGCGAGGAAGAAAATGCAATTCGAAAAGCATGATGCTTATATCGCCGCAAAAACGGACTTACAAGGTAAGCTGCCCAGCCAACCCTCACGATCACACGCCGTTATTGTATGGATAAGTCTTATTGTAAGAAGACTTTTTTTGCTCGATGAATCGGGTAGAGCTGGGGATCAGAAACTATACGAGTCACTGGTAACATTCTCATTTCGTTTTGAGAAATAAGAGGCTCCGGCGTATAGGGGGTACCCCACCGTTTAAGGAGAAACTATAGAAACGATGGAATCCCGGATTTTTCTCAGTTCAAGGTCCCATCCCTTGCTCACTGAGCAGATGCCCAATCCAAAAAATTCGTGGATGGGAAGGTTGAAGTAGCAAAAGCCACGGGAATCTTTATTCCCTACATCAGAAAGATCGGTGGTCTCATTCCATGAAGGATAGTAAAGAGAAAGCGGACCTTATGTAAAAGATGCCATTCTATCGAATAGCATCCTATTCGATGTACATCCGAAAAATACAATGGTAATTTCAATAATATTTCTTTAATCGCCATAATATTGTGATAATCACAACGAAACGGGTGTTTTAATCAACTCAACCATATCCATTTCCATCTTTGCTCCTATTTATCATTCGAAGAAACAGAGCAAAATCTATTATAAAGAATATTCAAATATAAGAATTTTTACATTCATTCTTCATTTAAATATTCAGTGATTTTTTATATAGTAAGCAACAACGACTAGAGTTAAACGTGGCTACGTGGCTCGGAAACACCGGAAAGATATTATTCAACTCACATCAGGGTTTCGAGGAGCTCATTCGAGAATCTTTCGAACCGGTAAACAGCAAGTAATAAAGGCTTTAGTTTCTCCCCATCGAGATAAAGGTAAACGAAAAAGAGATTTTCGTCGTCTATGGATTACCCGGATCAATGCAGCAGCCCGAAACAATGGAATTTCTTATACTAAATCTATTCAACATTCATACAAAAACCAGGTTTTTTTGAATCGTAAAATACTCGCGCAGATAGCTATATTGGATATTAGTAGCTCTTCCACAATTTTTAGAGAGGTTAACGAATAATAGATAGGGGATAAGGTATAAAAACCTCTCCGGGGATTGATTCACTCCGGGGAGGTATAAACATCGAGAGAATTACTAAATCTCGGGAATGAATAAATAGATAGATAAAGTCAAGATCCCCTCTTTTCCATAAGAGAATCGAGATCTTTTTCCTTATGTGACCTATTTCGATTTCATCTTAATTAATGAGATTTATTATTAATAATATCCAATTAACTTTCGTTATTGACAAAAGGTAACAAAGCTAAAATACGAGCTCGTTTAACAGCAATAGTCATTAAACGTTGTTGTTTCGAGGTTAATCTATTCATTCGTTTAGATAAGATTTTTCCCCGCTTGCTAATAAATCCGCAAAGTAAACTTATATTCTTATAATCAACAGTTTCTCCTGATCTAATTGGTGGCGAACGTTTACGAGAAGATCGCTCGGATTTGCCCATGGTTTGTTTCACGAACCTCCCTAATACTGCTTATTTTCCTATTTCTTTGTGAATAGTATGTTGATAACAATAGGGACAAAACTTTTTCAATTCCATTCGAGTAGGCGTATTGCGACGATTTTTCCGAGTAGTATATCTGGAAACACCTGAATGTTTTTCATTACCGTTTCGGACACAACTAGTACATTCTGAAGTAATTGTTACTCTCACATTTTTACTCTCAGCCATAATTTTTTGAATCTTGAAAAGACAAATGAGTTTCTGATCTTATGGCGAAAAATCTAATAATGAAAAATTTTTTCTTAAAATTTTTCATTATTAGAGATATTCAATAAGATTCTCTATTTTTTCGATGAAGTCAAATTTTCAAGCTCATCTTTTTCCCATTGGAATTTGATTCTTCGATAAGACTTAATTCAAATATTTATTTGGGAGTTTCCAACCAATAGGTTAACTCAAAAAGTGGTCAAACTCGAAATGGTAAAAGGGTATACTATCCTTGGGGAAGAGGAAGAACTAAAGCATCCGGGGAAGAACGATTAATCTCTGTCGATAAACCAGCTGAAGATCCGAACCACAACGTAGCTACAACAGGCGCTGTGGAAAGATATGTTTTTACATCTTGCATTGCAAGTTCCTCCCCCTAAATCACTTTCTTCCGGCTTTCAGAAACTGGATTGAAAGGATTCTTACTAAATTTTTTGTTGAAATTTTCATTTTTCTACGAAGGTTCATATAAGTAAGTAATGACAGAGCAATAGAAATAAGCGAAATCTATTCTTTTTTACTAAATTTTTGAGACTTCTTAAGTGATTTATTAGTAATTAATTTTATTAAATTCTTTCTTGTGTACGTTACTATTTCCATTCTACCTCGATAAATCAGTAAAAAATATATAATAATTTATTTGAATTTCTATCTACTATTAAATAAATAAATAAATGAATAAATAGTATCAAATACGATCATCTCATCACTTAATTATTCGAATTCCAAGAATAATAATTATTTACGATGAATGGTTGTTCTCCAGTATAGTATCCCTCATCAAAAAGGATTTTATTGAACAAGTCACAAATCTTTTCATAGGGGAAATACAAAAGTTTCAATTTCAATGTTCTTGTATATAAGATTCCCTTGTTTTTAAGAATCCCCCCCCAAAAAAAAGAAAAAAAAAACAGTTAAATTATTAGAATTATTCCATAACGAATTGCGATACAGGAAAGGACGATGAGGAAATAGGGATGGGACGATGTAGGCAAGAGGCTTTAAATAAAGTATTTAAATAAAGTACAATCCATCTTGTATGAAAGTTGGGAGGGATGTAGCGCAGCTCGGTAGCGCGTTTGTTTTGGGTACAAAATGTCGCAGGTTCGAATCCTGTCATCCCTAACCCGAATCTCATACGTATGAGAGATCTTCGAACGAATAGGTATTCGCGGAATACAAGCAATAAGTATTCAAGAAATAGGAGAGAATAAAAGAAGATTATCTCTCTATCCACGACCTCCTATGTGATGCGAAAAAAGCGCTCTTAGTTCAGTTCGGTAGAACGTAGGTCTCCAAAACCTGATGTCGTAGGTTCAAATCCTACAGAGCGTGATTTTGATAATAAAATTGAATTTGATAATAAAATTGAATTTGATGTGTTTTTTCCTTTTCCATAATCAAATTTTGAACTCAATTAGATTCATTGATAAAACAGCAAAATTTATTGATCAATTTGACCTCCCTAAGAAGGGAGGTAAGTGTGGGATGCTAAACGTAATCCAATCCTCGGTCAAAGATCCAATTGATCACCACGTCAGTATTGTGAATATGCAGTTACAAATAATCCAGCTGAAGTTGTTGGAATCGAACCTGATACGATTCCGGATGGCAAAGCTTCAACCGTTTCTTTCTGAGTTAACGAAGACAATATCTAACTTAGATAGTACCCAAGTTTGCTGTGAATCTCAATAACCATCATCTGGCAGAAAATTTTCCTTGATTTTCCCCGTCATTATTTTCTAGATAAGTTTTATCTTATTTGAGCCAGTAAGTGGAACTAAAGCTGGAGTTAGAGCAGCCAATAGGAATACGAAGTAGCTAGGTATAATAGACATAGAAAAAACTTTGAATGGTGATAACGAATTTAGTATACACCCTTGTAGAGTAATTACCTAAATCTCTTTATGACCAAAAAAATAAAGATTAATTCGAAATACAAAATATCCAATTGAAACGAGATTCTTTCTTATATTCGTCATTACCTTTGCATAATAAGAATATGAAGAATATATGATTGGGAATGAGGGATATAAAAAATACTTTTTCATAAGTAAAAAAGGAAGAACTATATTCAAATAATCGTTATTCTAAATCACTTTTCATATTCGTATCGATTTCCAGTCCGTGAATTGATAAAACGACTCGGAAATCGCGCAAGTTCCTACTGTATGATCTCCACAACGAATAGCGAAACGCTTTTATTTTCGTTTTAAAGGTTCAATTAAAGTGAATTCTCATCCGATCACCTAGCATTACTATTTGTATTTCTTTCACCAGAATTACATAGTATTGAAATGATTCAATCTTATCAATTGCATCAGTAATACGAACATAAATTTTGGAGGATATTCTGGGGGGAGGAAATTGTTGTTTGTTCCTTCCAAGGAGGGGAATATAGACTTGTGCTTTGAATCGAGTATGGGATTTCACAGTCCCAACCGCCATTCCACGTTGTACATTTTCCCCTTGTTTGTATTCGACCCTAAAGAGAATAATTCTTACATTCATTATCTCCAACAATAAAGACTTTTTGAAACTTTTTTCCTTTAAACCCATGATTACTCTATTACGAATTCCTTTCGATCCAACTATTTTTACAGTTTCTCCAAAATAATTAATTCCTATCCCTATGCTATCGATATTGCTTCACAAACTATGAGGAAACAAAAATCTTATACAGTCGTAGGAAAAGTTTTATCCATCTCATGTTGGGATGCAGGAATTCGATATCCACCTAATCATAAATATCTTCGTTTGTATTTACCTCTAGACGAATACCCAGTAAGGGTAAGCCATTAATGTGAGGCTCGGGATCGCGGGAATGTTACTTTCTGTAAACTAACTCATAATGACTCAAAGTTTCACAGATCTTTAATCTAACTAATTCTAATAATCTCTATTCTTTACTCGGTCTTCCTTATTTGAAGAAACTATTGCATTGGGAATCGGCCGAAGAATATTTTTTTGTTCGTAAGATAAATATTCGCTCTCTATTCACCTGTGCCACATCGGTGATCATATTCTCTGTGTAATCCGTGCGACCCAAATCTATGTGGAGTGAACATAGCGCGCACAGGAGTCCCATATTCTACACGGGCTGTAACACTCCCACTCTTTCTCCTGGAGCTGCATCAATCTCAAAAGGCTGGCTTTACATTTGTTCGTAACCGCTAAAACCATAGTAATCCGTTGTAGTGGTTTTTCCCTCTGTGACCCATACGTCCAATGGTTCCAGTATTTAAACATTCATATAGGTTCTTTACGTTCAAAATCCTCTCATCTGAGGTCAGGTCACGCAAAATGATCTCAAGTCACTGGGTTTATTGAATATTGATTAAGTTAGTCAAACAGTGCTAATGAAATGACCAAATTATTCAATCTTATTCTTTCTTTTTCCTTTCCTTTATTCCCATTGAAAGTTAGTTGTCTTGCTGCGTCGGAAGAACGCTAGCTATACTGGTCCAGTATGCTTCAAAGATACCCTTGGTACAAGGTTGACAATCTAACAAGGTTTAAAGGAGATATCAGTAGATTCCATATCTTCCGGTTTCGATCCTCCATAATGGAATCAATTCCTCCTCGCGTCTACAAAGAATATATAACACGGAGCTAACCATGTCTGGGAATACGGGAGAGCGCCCTTTCGCCGACATTATTACAAGTATTCGGTACTGGGTGATTCATAGCATTACTATACCTCCCTTGTTCATTGCAGGTTGGTCATTCGTCAGCACAGGGTTGGCTTACGATGTGTTCGGGAGTCCTCGGCCAAATGAGTATTTTACGGAGAGCCGACAAGAGGTTCCATTAATAACCGGCCGTTTCAATTCGTTGGAACAAGTCGATGAATTTACTAGATCTTTGTAGGAGGTATCAATGACTATAGATAGAACTTATCCAATTTTCACAGTTAGATGGCTGGCCGTTCATGGACTAGCTGTACCTACGGTTTTCTCCCCAGGATCAATATCAGCAACGCAATCCATCCAACGATAAACCAACCTTATTTATCTGGAGCGTGAAGAAGCTACGACACAACCAAATCCGAACAAACAGAGTGTGGAATCAAATCGTACCAGCCTCTATTGGGGGTTGTTACTAATCCTTGTACTTGCTGTTCCATTTCCCAGTCACTTTTCTAATTAATAACGGCATAAACTTTCTTGCCTCATACGGAAAGATCCAAGATTCTAATTGTCCGTGACCGTCCATGTCTCGGAGTCATGACCACCCAATGGAATGTGAGGGGAGTAGAATAAATGGCCAATACCACCGGAAGGATTCCCCTGTGGCTAATAGGTACCGTAGTTGGTACCCCTGTGATCGGTCCAGTAGGTATTTCTTTTCATGGCCCATACTCCGGATTAGGATCATCCCCGTAATAATTGAATTGACTGGATAAATAAACCTGAACCTGTATAAGGAATACTGTAATGCAAGGGTAGGTTAGTTCGCCCAGACTCAATAGATAATAAAACTTTGCTCACTTTGAACTTGAAATGGGCAAAGTTTTATTAATAATTCATTTATTGAGTCTTCCGGTTCCAATAAGAAATAAGAAAGATTAACGAAATATAATAAGATTCCTGAGAATCTTATTATTCCATAAATTTATCTAATAATTTTAAATAAAAGAAAAAATCAATTGATAATATGTCATCACATCATTTAGTGACATTTTTATCATGCAGATAAATCTTTTAGCATCTTAATTTTTTGATCGATTTATCATAAGTTTTTCTTATCTTATTAAAATAAAATAAAAATAATTTACAAATCAATAATCTTGCTAGAACAACAAATTACTATCCTTTCCCAAAAATTGAATGTGGTGAATTACTATTCACTTTCGTAAAGGCTGAGATTTTGCTATGGAAATTCCATGTTTTTAATATGGGATTTGGAGCGTAATTCGGGCCGGGGAGAAGAACACCTTCGAAACGAGCCAGGGAGTTGGGACCCCATGTGTTTCTGCAATAAACAACATAAGCCTTTTCTATATATCATTCATCTGTTTTCCACTCTTTATAAGATAAGCTAGAAGAATTCTCAGAAGGATATGCAGAACATATTCTCTTAGTAATTGGTGAACAAGGTCAAAAGGATCACGGGCTTCCTGTACCTCAATATTAAAATTGACTTCGATTTTTTTTGGGGGGGGGGGGAAAGATGGTGATATTTCTAAGGGTTTGTCCGTCTCTCCTCCATACGTTACGTCTGTGGATCTGTTTCAGAATATTATATTTTTGGTAAGAACAAAGGTCATTCTCTTCAAGTAAATAGAAGAGCTTTATGATATGTTGTTCCCCGAAATAGAAACAGTTTTTTGATCTAAAATAGATATATATCTATATATATATATAGATAGATATATTCTAGATCCATTTTATTTTATCTTGAGAGGTATTATAAATAAATAAATAGATAAGAAAGATTCTTTTATAGTACCTAAAATAGGAATATATGGGGAATAAAAGAAGACCATTCGGCAAGCTGATATGCTATGTCTTAATGCTTGCTGAGTCACCCCTTCTGAAATACATATTTTGATGTGGTATCCCCAATTTATAGTAGTAAAGGAAGGGGATAATGATATTCCAGACTGATTCTCAGTCTCTGAAGAAACCGTTACCATACATATTATACGAATGTATAGAAACTAAAATCGATGATCTCATTACACATTAGCAATCGATATAAGAAATGAAATGGGGATTCTACTGATCAGGCGCTTCAGTTAACTTTGTTTCGAACAATATATAAACTGAACCTAAAAATTCATTTCAGCTAATTGGACTTTTTCAAATTGTTTCTTTTTGAGTACTAGGAATATCTGTGCTAAAACAACCGATGCGAGGAATAACAAAAGACCTTGAGCACGTAACGGATCCTGAAGTACTATTTCCGCATCTCCCTGACCAAAACCACCTACATTAGGATTATTAGTTAATGGTTGATCAATCTTAATTAATTCACCTTCCGAAATAATGAGTTCTGGTCCTGGGGGTACAATATCAACCACCGGACGGCCGTCCAATGTATTTTCAATCGTTATTTCATACCCACCTTTCTCTCTACGTAATATTTTGCTTACCTTACCCGTGGCTGAAGCATTATAAACCGTATTGTTGCTTTTGCTCCCATCGGGATAAATTTGTCCTCTTCCCCTATTGCCACCCACATATATAGGATATTTCAAAAAATAAGCTTCTTTATTAGTAGCAGGGTCTGGTGAAAGAATGGGAAACACAATCTCACTGTATTTTCCACCCGGAACAGGACCTATTACCAGAATGTTTTTTCTATCAGGACGATAAGTCTGAAAATAAAGATTACCCATTTTTTCTTTAATCTCGGGGGGAATACGATCAGGAGGAGCTAATTCAAATCCTTCAGGTAAGATAAGAACAGCTCCCACGTTCAAAGCCCCTTTCTTACCATTAGCAAGTACTTGTTTTATTTGCGTATCATAAGGGATTTTAACAACTGCCTCAAATACGGTATCCGGGAGTACAGATTGTGGAACTTCGATATCCACAGGTTTTTCAGCTAAGTAACAATTGGCACATACAATACGTCCAGTTGCCTCTCGAGGGTTCTCGTAACTTTGCTGTGCAAAAATTGGATATGCTTCCGGGATAGATGGCCAAGCTATTGTAGTCATTATGATCAAGATCGGAATCGATCGAGTCACCAACTTTATCATCCAATCATAAGTAATTTTTTTCTGCATGGTTCGATTATTTGTTCTAAATATTTCCACGAGTTGGGTGCCTTTAACATCCCAGTTGTTACAATAGCTACCTGTGCCCGCAACTCCGCCATTATAGTAACAATAAAGGTGGAAAATGAAAAGTGTATATATACTTCTATTCTCAATTGATTCGAAACGGAAATAGCCGGCAATTCATTCTGTTCTGGGGTAAAAAAAAAAATACTATTCTCAAGTAAGACCAATAATAAAAACAACCTTTTTTATTCATTCGTTGTATGATGAGTGGCTACGATCGAAGGAGATATACGATTTGAATGACGGGAAATCCAATGTTTAAAAACTGTATCTGAAATGACTGGAAAGGTTGAAACAAAGCGGGATACTATATGTTTGTTACGAGCGAATCCTAAATGTGATAAAAAAGAATCTATGTATATTTCCCAACCATGAGGCGAATGGAACCCAATACGTGGATCGGTGAATAAAGGAATGGAGAAAGCTTTCATTGTATCACTCAAGCTATAAAATAATTCTTGAATCCAGGGATTAAGAACAGCGAGCCTCTCTCTATCCAGAATGAGCAAGGCACTTAGAGTAGCAAAATAGATTATATCTGTTAATGGATGCGGAATAGCCTGAATACTCTCTTCATTGTGCATTGTTACTAATTGAATTGTTTTTTCGTGAATCTTCATATTGAGATCTTGTGACTGAGCTTTTAGAGAATTTAACATCATTTTATCTAACCGAAGGAGTTCTTCCACTTCCCGGAGCCTCTCTAAAGCTCTCTCTTCCCGGAAAAAATTAGGAAAAATTTGAGATTGGTAAGTATTCCACCAATTTTCAATCCGAGGTTCCAAAAACCATCCTTTTAAGAAGATTGAAATTCCGCAAGGGATAAGTATTGAACATCCAATATATTGTAGAGAGGCTAGTGTTTGATACTTAGCCAATTGGAATTCATGAAGTACTAATGAACTTGACTGACCTATCAACCCTGTTTGGAATCCAGATGAAGTACGAGTTATGGAACGAGGTACAAGACCTATAGATTCATAAGCTACCGTGGTGATTATCGAATCTTTTGACTCCGAGAAGGATAATTTTTTTTCCGAGGTATCCTCCATTTTGGGCAGGGAAGGAAGAAGGGAATAATATCGTTTCCAATTATCTGGATCATTCGGAGTTGCCTCAATCCAAGCTAATTTTCTATTCATTTGTTCGATCTTATTCGGCTCTCTCCTAAATAAGTCACTTGAAACAATATAATTTTTATTTTGAAAGTTCCTATAATCAAAAAATCTTTTTTTTTCAAATGTTTTCTTAATTTTTTTTGAAGCTCTTGGCTCTCGAGAAGTAGAGAGGAAAAATGGAATATTCGACGGGTATGACCAAATATTATAAAGATTTGATTCTGGTAAAATGCAAAACCGTTGATCAACGAAAACCGAATGTGGATTAATAAAAATAGAAAATCCTTTTGATATAATCGATCTAAATTTATTCAAAAGATTTAGTGAATGAATGCTAATTTTACATTCTAAAACACTCCAATATATTATGAATACGGAGTTATTTAATTCCGTATTCATATGTGAAACGATAGCTTGCCGAGGGTGTCTCGAATATAAAATCGAACATTTATAGGACAAATAATCTTTTTTGATATGCCGTATTCGCTTGCTAGCTTTATAAGCTCCTTCTAAAGAACGAGAAGGCACATTTGAGAACCACTGAAGAACTTCCGATTTCAAATTCGTGAGTGCTACTTATACTTCGACAAGAGGGAACCGCATAAGAAAGAACTTTTTGAATCCCTAAATTTCATCTTTCTACATTTTTATTATTTGTTATTCAACAACTAAAAAAATATTCATTTCTTTGGGGTTCATTTTCAAGTCTCTCGATCGATACGCGCAAGAAACGAGCCGACTCGGCAGCTTCTTCTTCCATATCTCCCAAGGTTAAGTGTTCATCGGTACGAGTCAAAGGAATATCCTGCTGACCTTTTACTTTCGTGTGGAGAGCACGCCGAGGATAAATACCTTCTTTAACTTCCACTCGTATCGCTTGGATATCTTTCATGGAAAATCGAATACGAATCCGACGATTTTCTCCAGGAAATCCCCAACGAGAAAGATAAACAACTCCTTCTCGTTTGTCAAATCGATTATAACCACTACCTGCATTCCGTGAAATGGTACACCATAAATAGGGGCCGGAGAACGGACCTGCAATACCGTGGAAACACATTACAATCCCTTGTGGGACAAAAAGAATTTGCTGAGATAATAACGAGGAGAGAGGTGTCAGATCCTTACCGAGATAACTTGAGATTCCAACCAGAAAGAATCCCAATGCACCCAACGAAACAATGCGGGCCCGACAAAAATTGCTTATTCTTCGAGACCCTGCTATAGGTTCCACCCGAAGCCATTCGGATTGCCAATTCGTAACAGAGTCTCCTGGATCTTATCTTGCTGAATGTCATGAGACAGAAATAGCGGGAATGATAGGACAAAATAGCAGATTTCAATTTCTTGTTCTAGAGGTCATTCATTTTTCCTCGACTATATATATATATATATATATATATATATATCGACCAATAAAAAAATACTTTTCTTATCATATTATTATTATTACAGAGAGATTTTTTTTAAGAAAAGTCTTTTCGTTTCTTCATACAGGAACTAATATCCGATGTATGCTCTCCCTGAAAGACGGTGGTCCGAATAAATTTGAACTCGTTGCGGATGAAGAAACAAGAGATTCCTCAAATTCGTTCAAAATGTTTTTACCATACTTGTTTGAACAAGAAATAAAGACATTCTTTCATTCTCAAATCTAGAAAAATATATTGATAAGATTATATTAGATCAAATTTTATACAATCTCGTCCTCCTCAATATATATGAACAAAAGGGCCATTGCAATCGCTGGAAAAACTAAACCTACTAGGGGCACGGAAATGGAATGTGAGTAAGAAGCTGCTGTCGTAAAAAAATCACCTTAAATAATATATATATATATTTTTTTGTAGGAATGAATAGAGAAACTAATTATAACTCTCTCGCGAGAGAGATTTATGAAAAATTATGTTTCTTCTCTATTGAAGATTTTGATTAATAATTCTCTGGAAAATTATTCTTGATTCAATATTTTTTTTTTATCAAATCCAAATTGAGTTAAATATCTTCCCATTAGAATATTAACACTTAAATAAGATTGTATTAGTGTTATAATCTCTTCGTATACGAAGAGATTATAACACTTAAGTGGTGAAAGAATGGAATAAAAACTGATTTGATAAGTAAAAAATCTTTGGATGTGGATCAACTTATGATAGGGGATGAAAAACCGCAGTGGATCGAAGAAAAGACAGAACGTAATAATTATCTAGAATAATAATTATTACGTTCTTTACAGGGAGCTGAATCATAACCATAACATAAGATTTTATTTTTTTACTTGGCAAATAAAAGGTTACGTAAAACAATCAATTAAATTAAGCCATGATCAAATAAAGATTCAGCTTTAACTGTTAGATATTCTATGGCGTAATGAATGTGGTTTTGATTACTCTTTAAACTGCGAATGCAACACATACTTTAGGTCCGGCAATAAATAATGAATGGAATAATATCTCCCAACATACCGAAACTCGCGGTAGTTTATGTAAGAATTACTATAATAAATTTTTCTATGCTTGATGAATATATGGAGCAGGAGGAATCTTAGCCGTTTGCGTTGAACTCAAATTTTTTTCTTTTCTTATGTACACACTCCCTCACACAATAATTAATGGTATAAATCTTCTGGTAACGTATTTGATAGGGCACCCTTTCACCTACAATGGGGCCCGTCCAAACGACTTCCCATGAGGGTCCCTTTCGATTTACTCATACTCAACTGAATAACATCAGTTGAACCTGTTTGTTTTTAATAAAAAGTGATACGATTCTTATAAGAATCTCTATCATAGAATCTAATAAAACGTCGAGTCATCATGTTTTTGAGATGCCGGGTGCCACGATCAAATGAAGGTTCAATTCTTTCTCTTTCTGTACCACTCATTCCCGGATGATTATCCGTGTTCTTCACGAATGATGATGCGTGCGTCTATTTTGTCTCGAGTCGTTTGAAGCATTTTTGTTCTTACGACTGTCACACAAAATCCGTGATTCTCTATTAATAGTTTCAACTTCTATATAGTTTTTGTCTATATTCATATTTGTATCATCTTCTTTTTCATAAATTTTGATAGTTATAGAGTTTATAATTGATTCATCTAATCTGCGCTTATTTTCAAACCAATTTTTTGAAGACTCTCCAACAATAAAAATATATATTCACACTTTGCAAGTTTTTCTATCTCTCCCATTAAAAAGCTCGACTATACAAATGCAAAATTCTAATATTCTGATCTAACAGAAAAATAGGATTTTGCATTATTAATCCGAGATAGAATGATTCGATACAAAAACGTAATTATTATTATTATTATTAAATTGGATGCTTGCTTGAATGGTAATCACTTATCTTTTATGATTGATGGTACGATAGAACCCTTTCCCGGTTATCCAATGGAATTCATTCAGATTGGAAAAACAATTTGAATAAGGAAAAACTATGATTTTTTGGTTAGAAAAAAATTCTATGTTCCAATATCGAATATAGAAATAGTATATACATATTCTTTTTCGGTGGGCTAGAAGGGGTTTGAACCCTTGACTTCATGGTTCAGAACCATGGGCTCGGATCCACCGAGCTGCAAACCCTATTGAAATGGGATGGAATCTTGACTGAAAAACTCAGTTTTTTAGTGATTCTCCTAAGATAAGATTCGGTTATTTTTTTTTTATCCTTTAAAGAGGAAGAATATGTTTTTCTTTCACCTTAATCTCTTTCCAAAGATTAGGGTGAAAGAAAAATGAATCAACTAGTAAAACTAACTAAATTACAGTGTGTCAATCGTCTCAAATTCAAACTTGATTTCTTTCCATACTTCGCAAGCAGCAGCTAGTTCAGGACTCCATTTACAAGCTTCGCGAATAACCTCATTACCTTCACGAGCAAGATCACGTCCTTCGTTACGAGCTTGTACACAAGCTTCTAAAGCAACTCGGTTAGCTACTGCACCTGGTGCATTCCCCCAGGGGTGTCCCAAAGTTCCACCACCGAATTGTAATACAGAATCATCTCCAAAGATTTCGGTCAGAGCGGGCATATGCCAAACGTGAATACCCCCTGAAGCTACAGGCAAAACACCAGGCATAGATACCCAATCTTGGGTAAAATAAATACCACGGCTTCGGTCTTTTTCAATGTAGTCGTCACGAAGTAGATCAACAAAACCTAAAGTTACTTCACGTTCCCCTTCAAGTTTACCCACCACAGTACCGGAGTGAATGTGATCCCCACCGGACATACGCAATGCTTTAGCTAATACACGGAAGTGAATACCATGGTTTCTCTGTCTGTCAATAACAGCATGCATTGCACGGTGAATGTGAAGGAGTAGACCATTGTCCCGACAATAATGGGCTAAACTAGTATTTGCAGTAAAACCTCCTGTCAAATAGTCATGCATGACAATAGGCACTCCCAATTCTCTAGCGAATACCACCCTTTTCATCATTTCCTCACATGTACCTGCAGTAGCATTCAGGTAATGACCCTTAATCTCACCCGTTTCCGCTTGAGATTTATTAATAGCTTCTGCTACGAATAAGAAACGGTCTCTCCAACGCATAAACGGTTGAGAATTTACGTTTTCATCATCTTTAGTAAAATCAAGTCCACCACGAAGACATTCATACACTGCTCTACCATAGTTTTTAGCGGATAAACCTAATTTCGGTTTAATAGTACATCCCAATAAAGGACGACCATATTTGTTCAATTTATCTCTTTCAACTTGGATACCGTGAGGTGGACCTTGGAAGGTTTTGGAATATGCAGGAGGAATTCGCAAATCTTCCAAACGTAGAGCTCGTAAGGCTTTAAATCCAAATACATTACCTACAATGGAAGTGAACATGTTAGTAACAGAACCTTCCTCGAACAGATCCAAAGGATAAGCTACATAGGCAATATATTGATTTTCTTCTCCAGCAACGGGTTCGATGTCATAGCATCGACCTTTGTAACGGTCAAGGCTAGTAAGTCCATCGGTCCAGACAGTGGTCCATGTACCGGTGGAAGATTCAGCAGCTACTGCGGCTCCTGCTTCCTCAGGTGGTACTCCGGGTTGGGGAGTCATTCGGAATGCTGCCAGAATATCGGTGTCTTTGGTCTTATAATCAGGAGTATAATAAGTTAATCTGTAATCTTTAACGCCAGCTTTGAATCCAACACTTGCTTTAGTCTCCGTTTGTGGTGACGTGGGTCCCTCCCTACAATTCAATTGATAACTCTTGCAAGGATAAGGTCTGCTCGACAAATACTCAAAATTTTTGCAAGACGATGAATAGAATATCCGTCCTACTATACTTGCCTATCTTCGGGCGGAGATACTTCCCCGATGGTGAAACACTACCATTGTATATTATTCTTGATATGTGATGCAACCTAGTTGCTTTAATATTAGTGAGATCTTAGTAAGTCTTTTTTTTTTTCTTCTTCGAACAAAGCTGAAACATTTGTTTCCAAACAAATATTTGCGTAGAGTAGATATCAATTACTTTTTGAGGAGAGAGAATGAAAGGAGAATCCTTTCTGCACCACTTACACCAATGATATACCCCCGGAAACAAAGGATAATGCCCAATTAATTTATTATTCATAACCTGGAAGAAAATACTTTTGATATAGGAGGTACAGATTCTGTTCAAGTTTCTTCCTGAGTCTTACCCAGATTGACCCGGAACCTCTTAAGTGTTAAACTGGTTGGTTGATGAGAATAGAAAGAAATTAAAGTATTCAATTTTCAAATGAGAAAAAAAAAAAAAGAAAAGAGCTAATTAGTATTCATGATCTAAATTCCCATTCTACATAGAATTCCGTGAAAGTCCTTCATTTTCACCTAAGAATAGAATAGAATAGAAAGAACTCTCTTACACATATTGGGAGTATGAGCTAGAATAGAAATTGACTAATTTATATTGAATGTGAATAGGTAAGGCGAGATGTAAGTGTAACTTTATTCATTCATTATTAACCGATCGACTTGATACCAAGGATCTTTATCAGTAAAATCAGCAAAAAAATTTAATACTATTGGAATCTCATGAAAAAAAATCCTCTTGCTCTTGGGGTTTCCGCACTTGTTGACAGGAATGTAGGACACATTACTCAGATTATTGGTCCAGTCTTAGATGTGGTTTTTCCTCCAGGTAAGATGCCCAATATTTATAACCCTTCAATAGTCAAAGGCCGAAATCCGGCTGGTCAAGAGATTAGTGTTACTTGTGAAGTACAACAATTATTGGGAAATAATAAGGTTAGAACTGTAGCTATGAGTGCTACGGATGGTCTAACTAGAGGAATGGAAGTTATTGACACAGGAGCCCCTCTAAGTGTGCCAGTTGGTGAAGCTACTCTTGGACGAATCTTTAATGTTCTTGGAGAACCCGTTGATAATTCAGGTTCCGTAGATGCTAGCACAACATTTCCTATTCATAGACCTGCTCCAGCCTTTACACAGTTAGATACTAAATTATCAATTTTTGAAACAGGAATTAAAGTAGTAGATCTTTTAGCTCCTTACCGTCGTGGAGGAAAGATTGGATTATTTGGAGGAGCTGGGGTGGGAAAAACAGTACTAATCATGGAACTGATCAACAACATTGCTAAGGCTCATGGAGGTGTATCCGTATTTGCTGGAGTGGGAGAACGTACCCGCGAAGGGAATGACCTCTACATGGAAATGAAAGAATCAAAGGTGATTAATGAACAAAACATTTCAGAGTCAAAAGTAGCCTTAGTTTATGGTCAGATGAATGAATCACCAGGAGCTCGTATGAGAGTTGGTTTAACCGCTCTAACCATGGCCGAATATTTTCGAGATGTTAATAAGCAAGACGTACTTCTATTCATTGACAATATCTTTCGTTTCGTTCAAGCAGGATCTGAAGTTTCTGCTTTATTAGGTAGAATGCCTTCTGCTGTGGGCTACCAACCAACTCTCAGCACAGAAATGGGTTCTTTGCAAGAAAGAATTACTTCCACAAAGGAGGGATCTATAACCTCCATCCAGGCAGTTTATGTACCTGCGGACGATTTGACTGACCCTGCCCCTGCTACAACATTTGCACACCTAGATGCTACTACTGTACTATCGAGAGGATTAGCTGCCAAAGGCATTTATCCGGCTGTAGATCCTTTAGATTCAACTTCTACTATGCTTCAACCTTGGATTGTGGGCGAACAACATTACGAAACTGCGCAGGGAGTTAAGCAAACTTTACAACGTTATAAAGAACTTCAAGACATTATAGCTATTCTTGGACTCGATGAATTATCGGAGGAGGATCGTTTAACTGTAGCAAGGGCACGAAAGATCGAACGTTTCTTATCACAACCTTTTTTTGTAGCAGAGGTCTTTACTGGTTCTCCGGGAAAATATGTTACTCTCGTAGAAACGATCAAAGGGTTCCAAATGATCCTTTCCGGAGAATTGGATGGTCTCCCCGAACAAGCTTTTTATTTGGTAGGTAATATTGATGAAGCTACCGCGAAGGCTGCAACCTTACAAGCATTTGGAGAGTGAAGAAAATGACCCTAAATCTTCGTGTAATGGCTCCTAATCGAACTGTCCGGAATTCAGAAGTTCAAGAGATCATTCTATCTACCAATAGTGGTCAAATTGGCGTATTACCTAATCACGCTCCACTTCTTACAGCTTTGGATATAGGAATTATGAAAGTACGTCTCAATGGGCAATGGTCTACTATGGCGTTAATGGGCGGGTTTGCTATGATGGACAATAATCAAATAACTATATTGGTAAATGAGGCGGAAGAAGCTACAGAGATCGATCCTGAAGAGGCTCGAGAGGCTTTCCAAAAAGCTCAGACTGACCTGGCTCAGGTTGAAGGTAGAAAACAAACTATTGAGGCTAATTTGGCGTCCAAAAGAGCTAAAGCACGGTTAGAAGCTATCAATACTACTTTTTCTTCTGCTTCTAATTAAACTATTCTTTAGTAAGTTTAAATTATTTTTTAGTAAGTAACGGAGAGAAATGGATTTCCAAAAACAAAACCTTTCTCTTTTTACTAAAAATTACTTTTTTACTAAGAGATTGATTATTAAAACTTATTAGATTCTATTGAAGGATCAATAGAATCTAATAAGTTTTACCTACTATTGGATTTGAACCAATGACTCTCGCCGTATGAAAGCGATACTCTAACCGCTGAGTTAAGTAGGTCATCTTCATTGTAACCATTGTTGCACCTATAAGCAACACGGTTTTGGCAATAATCCAATAAGATTTGTTAAAGCATTTTATATGATGCAATATCCACCTTGACAGAAGTTAATAGATAAAGTTATTATCTGAATGGAAGAAAAGGGCTATAGCTCAGCGGTAGAGCGCCTCGTTTACACGTGCGCCAATGCCTCTCAAAAAATGTTTATCGATTCATTCGATTCACATAAGAGATCTTATGTGAAATATCTATGTCTTACTCCATCGATCCAGGAGAACAGTAGCATGACAAAAAATTGGGATTGAAGTTTATCACTTAGATTCACAATTTAGTTAATGTTGATATGGTAAAATCCTATTTTATTCAATGCTAAGCATGATGGGGACAATACGAGGACCCCAAGATATTCTATTTTCGTTCTATGAACTTAAAGGTGTATAGAGTCTCATACTCTTTCCTCGAACAATAGAAACTCTTTTTGAGTAAATCAAATCCATGCTGGGAAATCAGGCAGACCCACGTCAACATGATAAACTTTTTGAAAGACTTTGGGATTGCTTTGGGAAATTTCTTTAAGCACACGGAGCCATCCTGTTATCTCTTTTTGGAAGAAGAAAGGATGGCAGACCAACTAATCCCTTCCTTGGTTGATGGAAGAGCCCAATGCGAGAAAGATGCATGTTGGGTTCCAAAAGCAGTTCAAAGCATATTCTCTAGGAAGAACAAGATTGAGCTGTTTCACCGAGAATGTCTACGGTTCGAATCCGTATAGCCCTACACCCTCTCTCCACTAGGTTCGGTATGGTACCTATAACCCATTATGTAAGTGGTAATTCTTCCCGACCTCCATAATATACCCAATTATTTCACAGTTATAGAAATTTCTATAAATTTAAATTAATAGGAATTTCTAGTTGGGGAGAAGGGAAGGAGAGAATCGTTAGAAATACCGAAGCAGTTTTTCCTTCTCCATCAAATTTGATCCGAGGTATTTTTTTTTTTTTTTTCTCGGGTAATGAATAATAGGATAATAAGACTCTCTTTGTTCTAAAAGACCTAAATCAATCAAAGATTTAGTTTTTTCGGTAAGGATAAGGAATATTAGATTATTTCTCAACGATCTTTACAGTATAAATCATAGCCATTTTTGAATCGAATGGTTGTGGCCGAGTCGCGTGGTTAACCAATAAAAGAAGGTATGTATATGAATATCTTTCAACCTTTCTCTATTTTTCCCCAATGTTAAAACCTCATGATGAATATAATATGTCGAAGAAGCAGCTTAACAGGTACGTATAGGGAAATGTCCTGCCAACATCACTGATCCCGTTGTTCATTCCATTCAGCGCCAAAAGCTCTTGGAAAGGCAAATTTGCGCAATACCGGATCGTTACCACACAAAAAAAAAGTCGCCTCTTCATTTATTTCATTAATTGTTCGGTATGGTAAGTTGCGAAACAATTACACTTGCGCGGGGCGCCGTCAAGAATATCACAAAGATACGCATAGGTCAGGTAAACTATTGAAGTAAATGAAAATTAAATAAATAGATTGATCGATAGAATTTTCGTATTCTATATGCTGCATGGTCCCACTCGATTAATGATCAATAAAATTTAAACAAGGGGATATATATATAATATATATGTATAGTAAATACTCCGTTTATTCATTCTTCGATAGGGATAGGGATTCAATCGATAGAATCAACAATCCCATATAGTTCTATTTCACGGGAGTGTGTTCATGTTCTCAATCCCGAAATACAATTTTTTCTTGCTATTTTTACCAATAGCTAGCCTGATTCCCCTGGTAGCTTTTCCAATTTCCGGTGCTTTAGCACCTGTTAGTAAAGGACCAGAAAAGTTTATTAGTTACGAATCAGGTATAGAACCTATGGGAGATGCTCGGATCCAATTCCAGATTCGTTATTATATGTTTGCTCCAGTTCCTGTTACTCCCGATGTTGAAACAGTTTTCCCTTATCCATGGGCTATGAGTTTTCGCGAATTGGGTATACCTGCTTTCATCGAAGCTTTAATTCCTGTTATTATTTCAATCGTTGGTTCGGTTTATGCACGGCGGAGAGGAGCATCGGAATGGTCTTAAACTACAAATATTTTAGCTGTGAAAATAAGATTGATAATTTTATAAAGCCAGTGATAAATTCAATAGATTCATCTTTACTTGATCGGACAACTCCAAATTCGATTGTCTTAACTACTTTTAATGATCTTCCGAATCGGGCTAGGCTTTCCAGTTTATGGCCACTTCCCTATGGTACCAGTTGTTGTTTTATCGAATCCGCCCCGTTAATTGGTTCACGATTTGATTCCGATCGCTATGGTCTGGTGCCAAGATCCAGTCCCAGACAAGCTGACCTCATAATAACGGCTGGCACCGTGACCATGAAAATGGCTCCTTCTTTAGTAAGGTTGTATGAACAAATGCCCGAGCCCAAATATGTAATTGCTATGGGAGCATGTACCATTACGGGAGGTATGTCCAGTACAGATTCTTACAGCACTGTTCGCGGAGTAGATAAATTAATTCCCGTAGATGTTTATTTACCGGGTTGCCCACCAAAACCAGAGGCTATTATAGATGCTATAGTGAAACTTCGTAAAAGGGTAGCTCGGGAAACGCATGAATATGAAACTAAGCTTGAACAAGGAAATAGATTCTTTACTTCAGATCATCAGTTTGAATTTATATCCAATATTCGTACTGGGGAATATAATCAACGGTTACTTCGTCAGTTTCCCGAAACTCAATTGGACCCTTTTTCAGAAATACCTCCCGAAACAACTGGAATACAAGAGTTAAGTATCTTTCCAAGGATTAATGAATAAGAGAGGGATCTGATACGAAAGAACGAGCCATCAAAATTTTTACTTTAATTAATACGTTGGATTTTTCTACAAATACTTCTACAGATAATGAAATGTAGGGCCGATTATCAGCTTGGCTAACCAAACATAGGTTAGCTCATAGATCCTTGGGTTTCGATTACCAAGGCATAGAGACTTCACAAATTAAATCCGAGGATTGGCCTTCTGTAGCTGTCGCTCCATACGTTTATGGTTCCAATTATCCTCGTTCTCAGTGCGCTTATGATGTGGCTCCAGGGGGGCTATTGGCTAGTGTATATCACCCAACGAGAGTACAAGATGATGCAGATCAACCCGAAGAATTATGTACAAAAGTTTCTATTTCGAGAGAAGACCCTAGAATTCCCTCTGTCTTCTGGATCCGGAAAAGTGCCGATTTCCAGGAACGGGAATCGTATGATATGCTGGGAATTATTCATGAAAGTCATCCACGTCTTGAACGTATATTGATGCCTGATACCCGGATTGGTTGGCCTTTACGCAAGGATCATATTGTGCCTGATTTTTACGAGCCACAGGATTCTTTTCAGATAGAAATAATAAAGATTTTTGCAATGACTATTCTTCCGATTAATAATATCTTATTGTTTCTTAAATAGGATTATTTGAAGATCAGGAGGTTCTTGCTAGTAGCACGGCATGGTCCCATCCACTTGCAACAACAAAGACCTCCCTTCTTATATAAAGAGGATCTTGATTCATTTATGCATGATCAAAGATCACGCATTCTATGCAAAAAATAATATTTGACATATATTCATTCCGAAAAAAGATTCCATTTATTCAATAAAAACCTTATTTTTCCAATTGATCCCCAAGAAAAGGCGTTGAGATGGGATAGAGACACACACTGGGACTAGGAAGGAACGAAACATACGTACCGATGGATCCCTTCCCCATTAAAAAAAAAATGATCATACCTTCACGGTAGTGAAATTATCACTATTTATAGTATGCCAGGAACCAGATTTGAACTGGTGACACGAGGATTTTCAGTCCTCTGCTCTACCGACTGAGCTATCCCGGCTCCGCCCTTCCCCACCCTTCCGTCCGAAAGCTCATTTGTAACCAAGTGAATGAATCTTAAATCCCAACCTTAATCGGTTGGGGATTTTTATGCTCAAACCCCCCAAAAAAATCTTATCTATTATAGAGGGTGGGGAATTATAGTATAGATGGAAAAAGTAACTGATAAACAAATCTTTAATGGTTCGATATAAGTTACTCTTCATCTACTCTCCATCATATTATTATTATTACATAAAATGTACTTTAATTGCAATCTTTTATTACACAAAATAGACTTTAATCGCAATCTTTTTAAACTTGTTTTTCAAATAAAAAGGGTTCGCCGGTTGGTTCTCGGTCGCCTCCTTATCCCATTCCGAATCCCATTATGAAATGAAAAATATGATACTGTTCAACTTTCTTTGTTGGCTATTCCCTACTATAGCTATGGGAATTTTTTCCACCGAAAGTATTAAATCCCAATATTGAATTGGATATTTAATTTGGAATAAATCAAACTTTCTCTGAGGATAGAGGGACTTGAACCCTCACGGCCTATAAAGCCAACGGATTTTCTCCTTACTACAATTCACATTGTTGCTGAGATTAGCATGTAAAATCGGACTCTATCTTTAACCTCGTCTAATCATCCACTATAAGATTGATCCGTTAGATATTAGATAATAGATATCTTTTAGAAAAATAAATATATTGAATGATGAATGACCCTCGAATTTTAAATCAACTTAAGCATCTTATTATTGATCAAACAATAACATGATCTGAGTATGATCTATGATAGTATCTTTCACTTCTTCCTCTTCAGGAATAGATGAAACATTATATCATATAATTCATATCTATATGATTTATTTCATAGATACGGTATTGAGGATCACTCGTTGGGATAGCTTCCATCGAGTCTCTGCACCTATCCCGTTCGTTCATGAAACGAAACAACGGAATTTGGCTCAGGATTGCCTATTGTTTCCACCGAGGTTTCCCTGAATCTGAAAGCTATCACTTAGTAAGTTCCTATACTAAGGCTCAATCCAATCAAGTCCGCAGCGTCTACCAATTCCGCCATACCCTCCTCCGTTCCGAAAGAATAAGAATGAAGCATATTCTATTCTATTCCATGTTTTATTTCTGTAGTTTCACCAAAACCTATTTATTGAACTATAAAGAAAAACATATCTTTCTATGTTTAATATTATTTACCATGACCAGAAATAATTATAGCCTTTTTCCAGTTTTCATGCAATGTTCGTTCCTACCTGAATCGAAAAAATAAATATTTTTTTTATCCATATCAATTCAGATTTTATCATTGTCACAATTCTTTATATTCAGTTATGCTTAAATACAATCTGTGTTATTGAATTTGAAATACAATCTGTATTATTGAATTTGAATACAACCTATATCATTCGTTGAATTATGGAGGTTAAATAGCTTTTTATTATGGATATTATTTAAAAGTGTTTGTTCCTTTCTTTATAAAAACATAGCGTAATTCTTTTCTTTTTAATAAAGCCTGCTTAGCTCAGAGGTTAGAGTACCGCACTTGTAATATAATGGTCATCGGTTTGATTGACTCCGATAGCTGGCTCCTCCTTTGTCATTTCTCCCCGTCTCTCTCATTATTCTAATTATTCGGAAAAATAAAAGAATGGGGATGATTATTCATTTCTTTCCATTTGTTTGTTTATTGAATCTCTGTTAAGATATTCTCTAGATATGAGAGAGATCGATAATTGGATATGAAAAGAATAATTAGGGAATCGAGGAGAAACAAATTGGAATAATCTCTAATGAAAAGATTTGATTCTTTCCGGGAAAAAAAAAAGAAAGATTTCTTCAGATTAAACATTTGTTTCATCACCGGATAGTTTATGTATGCTATCACCCTTTCATCAATTTTTATTGCAAAACAAGGAGTTCCTACGTCCCGTTACCGAGGACCCCGCGTAAAAATAATACGCCGTCTGGGGAGGTTACCAGGGCCAACTCAGAAAACGCACAAAAAAAAGCCTGATTTTATTAACAGATCTACTTCTAGTAAAAAAGCCTCTAAATATCGTGTTCGTTTGGAGGAGAAACAGAAGTTGCGTTTTCATTACGGATTAACCGAGCGACAATTACTTGAATATGTTCGTATTGCTAGGGGAGCCAAGGGCTCAACAGGCCAAGTATCATTACAATCACTCGAAATGCGTTCAGATAATATCATTCTTGGATTGGGTATGGCTCCTACCATTCCCGGAGCAAGACAAATGGTTAACCATAAACATATTCTGGTCAATTATTGTACAATAAACATACCAAGTTATCGTTGCAAACCCAAAGATATTATTACTATGAGGAATCGGCCAAAATCTCAAGCTATGATTACAAGAAATAGAGATTCCTCTCGTAAATATAAAAAACCGAATCATTCGACTTTCCATTCATCACAAAATATAGGATTAGTTAATCAGATAATAGATCGTGAATGGATTGATTCAAAAATTAAGGAATTGCTAGTTGTGGAATATCATTCTCGTCAAGCTTAAAAAAATAAAAAAAAAATGCTTGATGTTTTTATAGGTTTTTATAGAGAATATTCGGGTTTCCAATGGTAATTCTTCAGATAAAAAAAATTGCTTTATGGGGATTCGGATCTCTTTTTATTGCTCCCATACCATATGTTTTGTTTGTTCTACCACGAATCAATTACTAATCAAAGTTCCATTATCTGCTATATATTATGGATCGAATTAGAGATATTCCTGCATAGTTATTCTATCCAAATAATGATATAAAACACAATTCAAAAGATTTTTGTATTATTAATAAATAATGTATCTCAAAGAATCGAGGTGTGAATACGGAAAGAGAGGGATTCGAACCCTCGGTAAGCAAAAGCCTACATAGCATTTCCAATGCTACACCTTAAACCACTCGGCCATCTTTCCTTTTCCTATGGTACTTCTCCAGTTTAATCCATATCTTTATAAGATAACAAGATCCTTTTAGTAATTGTTATTATTGGGGTAGAATCAGTTCTATTCTATATTTGTCCCGATTCCCCGGAACAAGATAAAAACGAAAGAATTTTAAATTTCAAGAAACATCTGAAAAGACGAATAACCCCTCCTAAATATCAATGATACATTTCAAAAATTTAACCTCTTCGGAACTTAGATCTCTAAAAAACAAAAGCAGATTCTATTTGATATTATATGTATATGTATGTGTCATTATTAATAATGACACATATATATTATTCTTTTTATTCCTTCCTAGTTCCCCAGCCCGTCTAGGAAAAAGAAGGAACATGATTATTCGAGGATCATCACAAATACTGAAAACAATAAATTTGTGATAGAGTTGTACAAAAAAAGGTTATTTATATTGATGATTCTACCTTTCAGTCAGAATTGCTTATGAACTAATGAAATTAAAATTGAATTTTATAATTCTTTGCTTTCTCCGGAAAAGAATCTTTTTCTGGTTATTGAATAATGATTCGAGAATCTTTCGTAAGGGGATTGGATTGAGATGCCTTTACACACTCACTCCCAATCTCGAGTAAAATAAAAAGATGTTAATGATTTTTCATAATATAATGAAAGCTCATTTATGGATCTATCCTCAAAAAAAAAAATGGTGAAAGATTAACGGAATTATAACTGACTATGCCTAGATCCCAGAGAAACGATAATTTTATTGATAAGACTTCTACAATTGTAGCAGATATTCTGTTGCGGGTAATTCCAACTACCCGAAGGGAAAAAGAAGCATCTACTTATTACAGAGATGGTGTGATTCGATTCTTGATTCCGGGAACATATGAAACTTACGCTTAGTGAAGGTGAGTTTCAGGAATATAATGAGACAATTCCTTCCACCGTGTATCCTCGGTTGATGCAGCCCTAGATACTTCAATTTCCTATGAATTATGGTATTGAGCAAGGGGTTGAACCAATAAAAAAAAAAAAAAAAAAAAATATACTTTGAAAAAGAAAGTAAGTTTTTATTCCATGGACATGCATAGGGGAGAAGCACTACGTGTAGGAATCGGCAACACAAAGGCTTCGTTATAGTTCATACAAATTATCCGCTTTCCGAAGCTGATAAAGAATTTGTGGTTGGGACAACGAACTTCCATCTCGTTTGTATTCTGGATACCCATATAACCATCGAAGGTTGCCGAAGTAGCGAACCCCTGGAAAATACGAAGCGTTGAGAACGAAGAAATTGTTAAAGTTTATATTTCTAACAACAGAAATTAATCCTTGCAAGAAGGATGGCTAGAGATAAATTATGGAGACACTAGCCCCTGCCAGTTTATGATGTTGGGTAAGAATCTTTTTGATTCTATAGAGCATTCCCCTTCTTGTACACCATACAGGAGAAGCCGTACGAGGTGAAAATCTCACGTACGGTTTTGAAACGGGGCTCAGTTTCCTCGAGCAACCGTAACGAATGTCAGCTCAATCTGAAGGAGAATATGCGGAAGCCTTACAAAATTATTACGAAGCCATGCGCCTAGAAATTGATCCTTATGATCGAAGTTACATACCGTATAATATAGGGCTTATTCACACAAGTAATGGAGAACATACGAGGGCTTTAGAATATTATTTCCAAGCATTAGAACGAAATCCATCCTTGCCACAAGCTTTCAATAATATGGCTGTGATCTGTCATTACGTGCGACTATCTATACTACAGAATTTGCTGGTTGAGAACTACCGGGAATGAACAAAGGGTGGTTTCTACATATTCACTATTATTAAGTAATAGTGAATATTAGCTGTAGAAAGGAAATCCTCATGGAAGCCCGGACATGGGGAAATGAATGAAGCCTATACTATATGCTCTACGGATAAGATGATTCAATTGATAAAGAAAGCGTCGCAAAGATCGATTATCGGAAGCTTGGGCTGATACGACAGAATCTGCTTACTTACAAAAAAGTATAGTATAAAATCAACTTGTGTAATAGAGCCGATTTAATGAGCGAGCAGCGGTGTAGCATCGAATCCTAAGGAAAAAAAAAAAAAAAAACACTTTTCAATAAATTAAAATTTTCGATCGAGTATTTTTTAAAAAAAAGAATCTCTTGGAGTAAGATAGTTACCATTCGAAAAAAAAAATTACATCTCTAAAAAAAAAAAGAGAGAGATGTTTTTTGGATTCAATTCCCGTTCTTGGTAGGAGAAGGGATAAGATTTGGTTCCCCTGTTCGGGGTTCAATCCCAAACATACTTCACCAACTATTCCGGCTTCTTTTTTGAGTACATAAATCCATAGCATAGTTTGCAAATAAATTTTCTTTGATTTATTTCATCATTTATGTATGTACGTAAAAGGGAAACTGAATAATATTTGATGGAGCCGTATGAGGTAGGAAACCCTCAAGTACGGTTCTAAGGGAGGGAACCTTTTTGGAGTTGACTGACCTATCCCGACCGAGGAGAGCAAGCCATTCAGCAAGGGGATTTTGAGACTTCTGAAGCTTGGTTCGACAAAGCTGCTGATTACTGGGAACAAGCTATATCACTTGCTCCAAGCAATTACATTGAAGCACAGAATTGGTTGAAAATTGCAGGACGTCTTAAAGATTCATAACATACATTTATAATTGATCCTTCCATATTCTCGGCTTTTTATATTATATGGGATTTGAAGGAACGGTTATAATTGTATCCCATCTAGTAGTCGAATTATATTCTTTTTTTTTTTATTATCCCCTCCCCTTATAGCCTCTTCCTTTACAACCCTTTCGTTGTAGGAATAAATTAAGCATTCATAGAAAAAGTAAGATTATCTATGTATGCTTAATAGGTTCCTATTCGGAGGAATGAGAAGAAATCTAACAAAAGATAGAAACGTTTTCAACCATTTCATTTATGGATAACCAACCATATCTGGTCATTATTGTGGAATAACTAAGTATAACCAATCATTATCGGATAATACATTATGTATACATAATATATTTACGTCTTTTCCGTATCATATTACGATATATTCATATTTATTGTTTGCTTTACGAGATACAAGCTAGGCTGTATACATTGTATATGCATATACAATGTAGGCTGGGTAAAGACTTATCAAAACTGATCTTATATAATGATATAGTTATTGTAATAATACAATTGTGAGCTAAGGAAGAACTCAATCAAATAGTGGTCCATTAAGCACCTTCGAGGTGTGTCATAATAAAATTGAATACCTGCCCTAGGTAGCTTCTGTATCATAGTCGTCCCAGTTATAAACCGGTAAAGAAAAAAGTTTGGAGAATCTATAGCTTTCAGAAGTTCACCAATTACTCTTGGCGGGTTTCCCCCGTGTCCTATCCGGAAAGAGGAGAACTTCGATGACTATCCGTTCACCGGAACCAGAAGTCAAAATTACGGTAGAAAGGGATCCTATAAAAACCTCTTTTGAGAAATGGGCTAAACCTGGGCATTTCTTAAAGACTCTGGCTAAGGGCCCTAATACTACCACTTGGATTTGGAACCTACATGCCGATGCTCATGATTTTGACAGTCATACCAATGATTTGGAAGATATTTCTCGCAAAGTCTTTAGTGCTCACTTTGGGCAATTAGCCATCATTCTCGTTTGGCTAAGCGGTATGTACTTCCATGGGGCTCGTTTCTCCAATTATGAAGCGTGGCTTAGTGATCCTACTCACATTAAACCTAGTGCTCAGGTTGTTTGGCCAATAGTGGGTCAGGAGATTCTAAATGGAGATGTAGGTGGAGGTTTTCGGGGAATACAAATAACCTCTGGCTTTTTCCAAATTTGGCGAGCCTCTGGAATAACTAGTGAATTACAACTGTACTCTACTGCAATAGGTGGATTGGTTCTCGCAGCGTTAATGCTCTTTGCTGGTTGGTTTCACTACCACAAAGCTGCTCCCAAATTGACCTGGTTCCAAGATGTAGAATCTATGTTGAATCATCATCTGGCAGGACTCTTAGGATTAGGTTCTCTATCCTGGGCAGGACACCAAGTACACGTCTCTCTACCTATTAACCAACTTTTAGACGCTGGAGTAGATGCTAAAGAAATCCCTCTTCCTCATGAATTCATTCTAAATCGTGATCTTTTAGCTCAACTTTATCCAAGTTTCGCTAAAGGGCTAACCCCATTCTTTACCCTAAATTGGTCAGAATATTCGGATTTTTTAACTTTTCGTGGAGGACTAAATCCAATAACGGGGGGGTTGTGGCTGACCGATACTGCCCATCATCATTTAGCTATTGCAGTTGTTTTTCTTATAGCCGGTCATATGTATAGAACTAATTGGGCCATTGGTCATAGCCTGGAGCAGATTCTAGAAGCTCATAAAGGTCCATTTACAGGTGAAGGGCATAAGGGCCTTTATGATATTCTAACCACCTCATGGCATGCTCAATTGGCTCTCAACCTAGCTATGCTAGGTTCTTTAACAATTGTGGTAGCTCATCACATGTATTCCATGCCTCCTTATCCATACCTGGCTACTGACTATGGTACTCAACTTTCTTTGTTCACACATCACATGTGGATTGGTGGATTTCTCATAGTTGGAGCTGCTGCACATGCAGCCATCTTCACGGTAAGGGACTACGATCCAACCACTCAATACAACAATTTATTAGATCGTGTTCTTAGACACCGCGATGCAATAGTATCACATCTCAACTGGGCATGTATCTTCCTAGGGTTCCACAGCTTCGGCTTATATATCCATAATGACACCATGAGTGCTTTAGGACGTCCCCAAGACATGTTCTCAGATACTGCTATACAATTACAACCTGTATTTGCCCAATGGGTACAAAATACCCATGCTCTAGCACCTAGTTTAACGGCTCCCAATTCAGCAGCAAGCACCAGCTTAACCTGGGGAGGTGGTGACTTAGTAGCAGTGGGTGGCAAGGTGGCTTTGTTACCAATTCCGTTAGGAACCGCAGACTTTTTGGTACATCACATTCATGCATTTACTATCCATGTAACTGTATTGATCCTACTTAAAGGTGTTTTATTTGCTCGCAGTTCTCGTTTAATACCCGATAAAGCTAATCTTGGTTTTCGTTTTCCCTGCGATGGACCCGGAAGGGGAGGAACGTGTCAAGTATCTGCTTGGGATCATGTTTTCCTAGGTTTATTTTGGATGTATAACTCAATCTCAGTGGTAATATTTCACTTTAGCTGGAAAATGCAATCTGATGTTTGGGGTAGTATAAGTGACCAAGGGATAGTGACTCATATTACAGGAGGAAACTTTGCACAAAGTTCAATTACCATTAATGGATGGCTTCGCGACTTTTTATGGGCACAGGCCTCTCAAGTAATCCAATCCTATGGTTCCTCGTCATCTGCATATGGTCTTCTATTCTTGGGTGCTCACTTTGTCTGGGCTTTCAGTCTAATGTTCTTATTTAGTGGTCGTGGATACTGGCAAGAACTCATCGAATCTATCGTTTGGGCTCACAACAAATTAAAAGTTGCTCCTGCTATCCAGCCTAGAGCCTTAAGCATTGTACAAGGCCGTGCTGTGGGGGTAGCTCATTACCTCCTGGGTGGAATTGCCACGACATGGGCATTCTTCCTAGCAAGAATCATTGCAGTAGGATAATGGCTAGGAGGATCCGAAAAGCATTACGGCATCAAGATTTCCGAAATTCAGCCGGGGCCTATCCCAAGACCCAACTACTCGTCGTATTTGGTTCGGTATTGCTACCGCACATGACTTCGAGAGCCATGATGATATTACTGAAGAGCGTCTTTACCAAAAAATTTTTGCTTCTCACTTTGGTCAGTTAGCAATAATCTTCTTGTGGACCTCCGGTAATTTATTCCATGTAGCTTGGCAAGGTAATTTCGAAGCATGGGTACAAGATCCTTTACATACAAGACCTATTGCTCATACAATATGGGACCCTCATTTCGGTCAACCAGCTGTAGAAGCGTTTACTCGAGGAGGGGCTCCAGGCTCAGTCAATATTGCTTATTCCGGCGTTTATCAATGGTGGTACACGATTGGCTTGCGTACTAATCAGGATCTTTATACTGGAGCTCCCTTTTTGCTAATTCTCTCTGCTCTTTCTTTGATAGCGGGTTGGTTGCATTTACAACCTAAATGGAAACCAAGTGTCTCGTGGTTCAAAAATGCTGAATCTCGTCTCAATCATCATTTGTCAGGACTCTTTGGAGTAAGTTCTTTGGCTTGGACGGGGCATCTAGTTCATGTTGCCATTCCCGAATCAAGAGGTGAGCACGTAAGATGGGATAATTTACTGACCGCATTACCACACCCTCAAGGTTTAGGGCCTCTCTTCGTGGGGCAGTGGAGCGTTTATGCTCAAAATGCTGATTCTGGTAGTCATTTATTTGGTACTTCCCAAGGAGCAGGTACTGCTATTCTAACCTTCCTTGGAGGATTTCATCCGCAAACTCAAAGTTTATGGTTGACTGATATTGCTCATCATCATTTAGCTATTGCCTTTGTTTTCCTCGTAGCCGGTCATATGTACAGAACTAACTTTGGAGTTGGACATAGTATAAAGGAGATTCTAGAAGTACATACTCCTCCGAGAGGCCGATTGGGACGTGGACATAAGGGCCTTTACGACACAATCAATAATTCTCTCCACTTTCAATTAGGTCTTGCTTTAGCTTCTCTGGGAGTTATTACTTCTTTAGTGGCTCAACATATGTATTCCTTACCTGCTTATGCATTCATAGCACAAGACTTCACTACTCAAGCTGCATTATATACTCATCATCAGTACATTGCTGGGTTTATTATGACGGGTGCGTTTGCTCATGGAGCCATATTCTTTATTAGGGATTACAATCCGGAACAGAATAAGGGTAATGTATTGGCGAGAATGTTGGAACATAAAGAAGCTATCATATCTCATCTAAGTTGGGCTAGTTTATTCCTGGGTTTTCATACCTTGGGACTCTATGTCCATAACGATGTTATGCTTGCTTTTGGTACTCCGGAGAAACAAATCTTGATTGAACCCGTATTCGCTCAATGGATCCAATCCACTCATGGCAAAGCTTTATATGGTTTTGATGTACTCCTATCCTCGGCAAATAGTCCAGCGTTTAATGCTGGTCAAAGCATCTGGTTACCCGGTTGGTTGGATGCTATTAATAATAATAGTAACTCGCTATTTCTAACCATAGGTCCCGGAGATTTTTTGGTTCATCATGCCATTGCTTTGGGTTTACACACAACCACGTTGATCCTAGTAAAAGGTGCTTTAGATGCACGTGGCTCCAAGCTAATGCCAGACAAAAAAGAATTTGGTTATAGTTTTCCATGCGATGGTCCGGGACGAGGTGGGACTTGTGATATTTCAGCTTGGGATGCTTTTTATTTGGCAGTCTTTTGGATGTTAAATACTATTGGATGGGTTACATTCTATTGGCATTGGAAGCATATTACCTTATGGCAGGGAAACGTAGCTCAATTCAACGAATCTTCTACTTATTTAATGGGATGGTTAAGAGATTACTTGTGGTTAAATTCCTCGCAACTTATTAATGGATACAATCCATTTGGTATGAACAGTTTATCCGTTTGGGCATGGATGTTCCTATTTGGGCATCTCGTTTGGGCTACTGGATTCATGTTTCTTATCTCTTGGCGTGGATACTGGCAGGAACTTATTGAGACTCTAGCATGGGCTCATGAACGTACACCTCTAGCTAATTTGGTGCGCTGGAGGGATAAGCCAGTGGCTCTTTCTATTGTTCAAGCAAGATTAGTTGGATTAGCTCATTTTTCTGTGGGTTATATATTTACTTATGCGGCTTTCCTAATTGCTTCTACATCAGGCAAATTTGGCTAGTCATCATCTCTAGTAAGATCAGAATTATTAAATTAAGCCTACCCTTGGATCGGGACTGACTAGACTTAGACTAATGGTAGGCCTAATTCCATTCCACTGAATGAAATAGTTAGGAGTGAAAGAAGAAGTAGAGAAAGAGATGAATCCTCTTTCATTCCAAAATTTGACATAAAAATGTTATTTATTATTAATTGAACCACTATGGCAAGAAAGAGTCTTATCCAGAGGGAGGAAAAGAGGCAAAAGTTGGAACAAAAATACCATTCTATTCGTCAATCTTTAAAAGAGAGGATGAGTAAGGTTTTCTCATTAGATGAAAAATGGGAAATTCATAGAGAATTACAATCCTTACCACGTAATAGTGCACCTACACGTCTTCATCGTCGTTGTTTCCTAACTGGAAGACCTAGAGCTAATTATCGAGACTTTGGTTTATCTAGGCACGTGCTTCGTGAGATGGCTCATGCATGTTTGTTGCCCGGAGTAACAAAATCTAGTTGGTAAAGAAGAAAAAATTCGGAAAGATTGGATATGAATGCAATTGAGAATAATCCCTAAAAGGGAAATTCTTGATGTTCGAATATTATTTGTCCAGTGAATCATGTTTATATATTAATTAATATATATATAAATTGCGCGGGGTAGAGCAGCCTGGTAGCTCGCAAGGCTCATAACCTTGAGGTCACGGGTTCAAATCCCGTCTCCGCCAAAACCAAAGTTTTTAGCCTTTTCCAGTTTATGTATGAATCTCTATACCTTTATTTTATTCAAGAATTAAAAAAAAACGAATCTAAGATTATATTAATTCTATATTCCACTTATATCCTTTGGGGGGAATGGGCGGGTAGCGGGAATCGAACCCGCATATTCTCCTTGGCAAGGAGGAATTTTACCATTAAACCATACCCGCAACTGCTTTTATCTCATTCTCCACTATATTAGTAGATTTACTTGTATATAGTCAATTATTGATTAATAATGCAAATTTAAATTACTTATTCTTTATATTGAAAGACGGAACGAATCGGTAATGGAACCCAACCCTCCCCTGGGAAACACTTTAGATTTTGTGCCTCAGTGTTTTAATTCAACCAAGGGGGGGGGATGCTGCAACTTAGCCAAAAACTTAGGATATGGAGGAGTTAAGGATACCTACTAAAAAGACTGATCCGATCCGTGGCGAAGCACCCGAAAATACGACATTTTTGTTACTTGACCAACCGTTAGGAGAGGCAGGCACAACAGGCACACCAATTACTGGGAGAAATGAAATCGCGATTAATGCAAACACAGCCAACTGAAAGGCAATAGTCATGGTTGTGGTTTTCCAGGTTCTTAACGAATGAAACGGATTATACCATCTGATCCCTATCTGGCATAGATCTTGAAAACCAAGCCAAATGTATCATATAAACAATTTAATTCGACTATATTTATAATTGAGCCTTATTAACTTCTCCCATCTCCAGATGATGCTTTTTTGCATCTCTTTCAAAAGAGAGATATTATATATTATTCACACAATATAAATATTTACTAATAATTATGGTACCGATATTATAGATGCTACCGAAAGAAGTTACATAGAATGGATTTTAGGAGAGATGGCCGAGTGGTTTATGGCTCCGGTCTTGAAAACCGGTATAGTTTCAGCGCTATCGAGGGTTCGAATCCCTCTCTCTCCTTCCGTCGAAGGATCATCGCATTCACGAATCTAGTTATCAATATCAATTGATTTTAAAGCTCGGCTATGAATAGCCGAGCTTTTAGCAGGAACCTGCAAAGACGGTATTTATCACTCGTATTCGGGGAAGCTTTTTCTTAGCTGAGCTGGAATTCCAGCTTACTCATTGCTATTCACTCCTCTAGTTAAGGGGTGTCATAGAAAGGACAGGTTCGGAATCACGGTCAATTCCTTTCTCAAATCCGGCTGCAGCTGCACGAGCTCTTCCTGCATGCCATAAATGACCTACAAAGAAAAAGAATCCTAGAACAAAATGGGAGGTAGCTAACCAACTCCGAGGAGAAACATAGTTCACTGCATTAATCTCAGTAGCTACTCCACCTACGGAATTCAAAGAACCTAAAGGGGCATGAGTCATATATTCCGCCGAGCGTCGTTCCTGCCAAGGCTGTATGTCTTTTTCCAACTTATTTAAATCCAAACCATTAGGACCCCTTAGGGGTTCCAACCATGGAGCACGAAGATCCCAGAAGCGCATCGTTTCTCCCCCAAAAATAATCTCTCCAGTGGGGGAACGCATAAGGTATTTACCTAAACCAGTGGGTCCTTGAGCAGAACCTACGTTAGCTCCAAGGCGTTGGTCTCTAACCAGAAAGGTAAAAGCTTGAGCTTGAGAGGCCTCTGGACCAGTAGGACCATAAAATTCGCTAGGATAAGCTGTATTGTTAAACCAAACGAAGCAACAAGCGATGAAACCAAAGACGGAAAGAGCCCCTAAACTATAAGATAAGTAAGCTTCTCCAGACCATACGAAAGCACGACGAGCCCATGCAAAAGGTTTGGTTAGAATGTGCCAGATTCCACCGAAAATACAAATGGAACCTAACCAAACATGTCCCCCAATTATATCTTCCAAATTGTCTACACTAACAATCCAACCTTCTCCACCGAAAGGTGATTTGAGTAAATAACCGAATATAACACTTGGACTAAGGGTAAGATTTGTTATTTTCCTTACATCTCCACCACCGGGAGCCCAAGTATCATATACGCCCCCAAAATACAAGGCTTTGAACGCTAGAAGGAGAGCACCAACACCTAGCAAGATTAGGTGAATACCTAAAATAGTGGTCATTTTGTTCTTATCTTTCCATACATAACCGAAAAATGGAAAGGATTCTTCTAAAGTTTCGGGTCCGATAAGTGCGTGATAAACACCCCCAAAACCTAAAACTGCGGAAGAGATTAAGTGAAGTACTCCGGATACGAAGTATGGGAAGGTATCTACAACTTCTCCGCCAGGACCTACTCCCCATCCCAAAGTAGCCAGATGGGGAAGTAGAATTAAACCTTGTTCATACATAGGCTTTTCCGGTACGAAATGAGCTACTTCAAATAAGTTCATCGCTCCAGCCCAGAACACAATCAATCCGGCATGAGCCACGTGGGCACCAAGTAATTTACCAGATAAGTTTATAAGTCGGGCATTACCGGCCCACCAAGCAAAGCCAGTGGTTTCTTGATCACGACCACCTAAAGCCAAGGTTCCATTAAAGAGCGTTTCCACGGGGTAGAACCTCCTCGGGGAATACAAGGTTTTCATGAGGCTGATCCTGGGCCGCCATCCAAGCACGAATACCCTCGTTCAAAAGAATATTTTTGGTGTAGAAAGTTTCAAACTCAGGATCTTCTGCTGCACGGATCTCCTGAGAGACAAAGTCATATGCCCGCAGATTCAAGGCTAGACCAACTACTCCGATAGCACTCATCCATAAACCAGTTACGGGTACGAATAACATGAAGAAATGTAACCAACGTTTGTTGGAGAAAGCAACACCGAAAATTTGGGACCAGAAACGATTAGCGGTAACCATGGAATAAGTCTCTTCAGATTGAGTTGGGTTAAAAGCACGGAATGTATTTGCACCATCACCATCCTCGAATAGAGTATTTTCCACAGTAGCACCGTGAATAGCACATAGAAGAGCAGCACCCAATACTCCAGCGACTCCCATCATATGAAATGGGTTTAAAGTCCAATTGTGGAAACCCTGGAAAAAAAGGATAAATCGGAAGATAGCTGCTACACCGAAGCTGGGTGCGAAGAACCAACCAGACTGGCCCAATGGATAGATCAGGAATACAGAAACAAAAACAGCAATCGGGCCAGAGAATGCAATTGCGTTGTAGGGACGCAATTGTACAGATCGAGCAAGTTCAAATTGGCGCAACATGAAACCTATTAAAGCAAAGGCACCGTGTAGAGCAACGAAGGTCCATAAACCACCCAATTGGCACCAACGAGTAAAGTCTCCCTGTGCTTCAGGACCCCATAATAGCAGCAAAGAGTGTGCTAAACTATCAGCAGGAGTAGAGACTGCGGCAGTCAGAAAGTTACAACCTTCCAAATAAGAACTAGCCAATCCGTGAGTATACCATGAGGTTACAAAGGTTGTACCCGTAAACCATCCACCCAGAGAAAAATAGGCACAGGGAAAAAGCAATAGACCAGACCAACCCACGAATACAAAACGATCTCTCCTTAGCCAGTCGTCCATGTTATCAAACAAACCTTTTTGCTCTTTGGAAAACTTTCCAATGGCTATAGTCATAGCGATTCTCCCATTCAACTATTTCAACCATTTTTGGGCACCTTATCACTATCAAATCATTGAAAGAAAGATATCATATTCGATCATCCACGGACGATCCTTTTTCTTTCTTTGCCCCCTCCAAAGAATTCTCTGATCAATTTTGTAAATGCATCATCATAGTCCATTTGTTGGTTCAAAGCATTCAATATATATAGAATGAATCTTTGTCTGGTCTCGAAACGAACTTAGCAAAGACCTTTTAGAGGGTAGGTAAGCTTTTCTTTTCTCCCTAGTATTTTCTCCCACAAGGATTGATTCCCCTTCCTTTTGATGTCCCTTTAACCCAATATTATTGAAATTCTTTGAATCCCCTTCTTAGATCCGTTTGAGTAATAGAAGTAACGTCTCTTATCCTTATTTCATCGGGATGCATCTATTTTACATTCTTCTTCCGTAAAAAATAGGGTATAAATTTATACATATGTATTTATAAACCAAGAAACTTTTCCAACTTATGGGGAGCAAGTAGTAGGAGAAGGAAAGAGGGAAAAGAGGCGGGATTCAATTCTAAAAATTTAAACATTTTAATGTGAATGAAAAATTAACTTCTTTTTCATTTTGAAAAGCCTGATTTTTTTGATTCCAGACTTATCTTTGATATAAAATTCACATTTACGATTTCGAGTCAATTTTGATATTAGGGTAGCCAACTTATATACAATATAATAAGTCAAGTTTACTATTTTCATAAAATTGATGATCTTTCTCACTTTCCATACCAAACGTTTAAGGATTTATCATTAGTCATGGAGTGGATCGATCGGGATTCGAATTCCCCCGCTCACCTTCATAAAATAAAGGGATTTTTTTGATCAAATATTGATCATTCATTATATTATTCAGAATTCCCCTGTTGATCTGATCTAAGGGATTAATTCTCGGGGGGCCGCCCGGCCTATACTAATTACACCATTCCTTTCTAATTTCATTCCTTTCTAATTTCATTCCTTTCTTCGGACATACATCGATCGTATATATGGATATGGAAAGCTCCTAACTCTTGACTAACCTTAACTAATGCCCCATTAATTCTTTCCTCCCGGTTCGTACCAAAACAGGTAATCCATCATGTTATGAGCTAATAGATATTTCCACGCAATTATCCACGAGAGTTGGACTGGATGGAGCAATAATACTCCACTCCCGAATTGCTAAAAAATGGAAACTTATAAGACCACTATATATTCTTTTTGCTCGATATAGAGAATTCTAATTATGAATTTTAAATTGTAATTATTCAAATTATTATGTTTTTTGATAAAACTTTCTTTCTCATCTGACTATTCCAATTCATTAAGTGTTCGTGAGTGGATTCTCATCCAGGATGATATAAAATGGAATAGAATACCTTCTATGGCTATGGAGAAAATATGGAAGCCCTTTATCGGATTTGAACCGATGACTTACGCCTTACCATGGCGTTACTCTACCACTGAGTTAAAAGGGCTTCTTTGAGGGGGAAGAATTGTATTATTGCAACAACAAATATAGTTTGATTGAAAAATCAGGAAAATGTCAACTAGTTCATAATAATATATAGCTTATTTCTGGCCCAATCTTTCCATATGCATAGAAGTTAATAATAAAAATCATATAGGTTATGCAAGTCCTTTAGTTAATGCAATCCATGTAGATCATCAAAATCTAGAACCAATAAAATCGACTCTAATTTTATTTTCATTGTTATTTGCTTTATTATTAGTATTAGAATCATTTATTGGTCATATTTATCCCCTTTCCGTAATGCGGATCCTTCTCAGATTTTTCCAATTCTATTGCGATTCTTAATTGAATTCTTTTGATATATTAAAGGATTCAGTTCTCATCATATCAATTCGCTCGAATTGAACTTCTTTTTACCCATTTTATAATCTAAACTAAAATGATTTTTCCGATGAAATTGGAACAGAATTTGTTCTTCCATTTTCTCCAATGAAGAACTCTTATCTATCATTCCTTCATATGGAATAAAGTTCGTTGAATATATATATAATCGAAGAAAAGCGCAAACAATTCAAAAAACAATTTAATTTTCAATAACCTCCTCTCCGGGGAGATGCTATGTATGGGCAATTCAATTAATTATTTCCGTACGGAATAGTCGTTTCGACCCTGGAAATAATTAGTCACCTCGAAGTGTTTCGATTAGGAGAAATAGGTTGTAGAAAATAAAGATGGTGATAAAGTTAGTTCGAAAAGGGGTTACTTTCTTTATTCTCCTGCGGAGGAGGAAAAATAAAGCATATGTTCCTTTCCCTTCCCACCCAAAAGTCCAAAATATTATTTCATAAACAAATTATAGTAAAATTGAGTTTCTACCATTTGACCTAGTAGTAACTATGGAAAAAAACTAGGATCTAGTAGTTGTTATTTAATGACAAACATAACATTATGTTCTAGAATGAGATGGGCGAGTAAAAGGCGTATTGATTCTCTAGAGGGAGAATATAATATAATATTATGGAATGAACCACAATTAATCTTCTATAAGAAAGGTAAGTTCGCCCTGATTTATATATATATTGAATAAAAAAAATTACCTTTTTTATTTAACCCCTGCTCCGAACTTACTTCATACTCGAATATAGAAGGTTCTAAATACAATTTATATTCAAAAATTTCAGAAATTTTTGAATGAGCAAGTTGTTTCGTCCAATCTGATCAAGGAAATAAGACTTAATAAATAAACTATTGATTGTTGATTAAAATCTTGTAATATTCAATAATGAATCCAAATAGATAAGATATGATTCATACAATAAATATAAGTTTCCTCTGATATAGCATAAAACTGAGTTCAAAGTACCTAATTATCGGGTTAAAGGTGGAGATGAGATAACAAACAACACTCGGCTTCAAATAATATATATATCACTGGGTGGGATGTGTGAACCTCAGATGTTAGCCCATCCATCTCCCGCAGGTGGAAATGAAACTAATAATTGGAAATATTATTGGAATGAAATGAACCATACTATTGACAGTAAATAATGAATTGAGTAACATAAGGATAAGGATAAGGATAAGCCCCCATCGTCTAGAGGCCCAGGACATCTCCCTTTCACGGAGGTGACGGGGATTCGAATTCCCCTGGGGGTACTAAAAGTTTTCGGAATCACGAATATCCCGAGAACTTTCCGCACCCGTTTCTATTCCCATCCCGATATAAGAGAGATGGGTAAAAGCCTTTCTTCCCCTTTCCAACTGACTGGGTCGATGCTCGAGTGGTTAATGGGGACGGACTGTAAATCCGCTGGCAATGCCTACGCTGGTTCAAATCCAGCTCGACCCAATGTCAACTTATCAATCCATTCATTATTCAATCAATTTATTATATGAAGTCTCTTTCTCTGGTTGATCTGAACATTCAGCATTAATAAAAGATTACTATTTATTCTGCTCCATAATGGGATTACTGCTTCAATAACAAAGATCCCGTTTCGTTTTCGTCTATCGATAGGGTCCCATTCGTAGAGAAACGTATCTATTATAATTCCACCCAGACAGAACAATTACAATAATTGTAAAGAATAGATTTGACACATAAGTTTTTGATCGACATAATAACTAAATAACTAAACTGTTTTTAATGGGATTGTAGTTCAATCGGTTAGAGTACCGCCCTGTCAAGACGGAAGTTGCGGGTTCGAGCCCCGCCAATCCCGAATAACCAAATTAATTTGATTCATAATTCATTTATTAAAAAGGAACTAGGATAAGTTTCGCCATTTAGCAAAACCTCACTTACTTGAAGTGGACTCGGATCCCGTGCTCTCACGGGATTCCGAATCTCGTGTGTCCGCCATTTCACCACTAAAACTCTCTATACCTTATCTAATTCTCTAAATATAGGCTAAGTCTTCTCTTATTTTTTCAACCAATTCCCGGAATTCTTTTCATAAACGCAGGCGAACGACGGGGATTGAACCCGCGCGTGGTGGATTCACAATCCACTGCCTTAATCCGCTTGGCTACGTCCGCCCCCTTCTACTCATTCATTCCATTCGGATATGATAATAACACTGAAGGTGGTTAGGGGGGATCTCGAAAATCCCCCCTCCCCTTTCTAGGGACTCTAGAGGCCCGGCCCCTTTAAGCAGCAGGGACCCCCGCGGTCTCCCTTTCAATTAACCAGGGTCATTATCTTTCTCCGGGAACCCCCTGTTTGATCCTAACTTTCAATGTTAAGGTTGAAAAGTTATGGCTGAGTTACTATCTTTTTATCGATAATAACTAGGAATCTGTAGAGACATCAATTAACCGTTTGCGGAAGGAGCTTCAACAGAAGCTAAATCTAGAGGGAAGTTGTGAGCGTTACGTTCGTGCATAACTTCCATACCAAGGTTGGCACGGTTGATAATGTCAGCCCAGGTATTGATTACACGACCTTGGCTGTCAACTACAGATTGGTTGAAGTTGAAACCATTTAGGTTGAAAGCCATGGTGCTGATGCCCAACGCGGTGAACCAAATACCTACTACAGGCCAAGCAGCCAAGAAGAAGTGTAGAGAACGGGAGTTGTTAAAGCTAGCGTATTGGAAGATCAACCGGCCAAAGTAACCGTGAGCAGCTACGATGTTATAGGTTTCTTCCTCTTGACCAAACTTATAACCTGCATTAGCAGATTCATTCTCCGTGGTTTCTCGGATCAAACTTGAAGTTACTAGAGAACCATGCATAGCACTGAATAAAGAGCCACCAAATACACCAGCTACACCCAACATATGAAATGGATGCATAAGGATGTTGTGTTCAGCTTGGAACACAATCATGAAGTTGAAGGTACCAGAGATTCCCAGAGGCATACCATCGGAGAAGCTTCCCTGACCGATGGGGTAAATTAAAAAAACAGCGGTAGCAGCTGCAACGGGAGCTGAATATGCAACAGCAATCCAGGGACGCATACCCAGACGGAAGCTGAGTTCCCATTCACGACCCATGTAGCAAGCTACACCAAGTAGGAAGTGAAGAACGATTAGTTCGTAGGGACCACCATTGTATAGCCATTCATCAACGGAAGCTGCTTCCCAGATAGGGTAGAAGTGTAAACCGATAGCTGCAGAAGTTGGGATGATGGCACCAGAGATGATATTGTTTCCGTAAAGGAGAGAACCGGAAACGGGCTCACGGATACCGTCAATATCCACTGGAGGAGCTGCGATAAAAGCAATGATGAATACAGAAGTTGCAGTTAGTAGGGTAGGAATCATCAATACACCAAACCATCCAATGTAAAGGCGGTTTTCAGTGCTGGTAATCCAATTGCAGAAGCGACCCCATAGGCTCGCGTTTTCGCGTCTCTCTATAATTGCGGTCATGGTAAAATTTGGCTTGTTGAATAAGAATTATTACCCAAGCACAGATATTATATTTTGTATGCTTGTTATTCTATATTATACGGAGTTACCCCCTTGTTGTCAACCCCCGTTTCTTCTTCAGAGATCCAGATTCTTAAATACGTAAAACAGTAAGTAATTAAATGATTGGGGGTGACATAAGTAGCCTATGTTACATAACTTACTCGCATTAATGACGACATAACAAATATCATCTCATCTTCATCTCATCAATAGGGAAACATACCCATCATATACTATTTCAAATTTAAAGTGTGAGAGAAAGAAAAAAGTATGAATTGAATCCGATCAATTGGGTTCGGGTTGACCGGGGCCGGGGCTCGAACCCATAACTCGTCGGATGAAAGTGGGTGAATTACTCTTACTCTCCTCTGGGGGCCGGGTTTCTGCGTTTGCAATTTTCATTGCACGTGGTTCTCTCTATGCTATGTACGTACCTATCTCATCACACTTCAGTTCTTTCACAAGATTATCTTGAGTCTCGGCAATTGAATTGCCCGACGAGCCTCTCGTTAGTAGAATCAGTTTTGGATGATTCGAGTATATCTCTTTTTTGCAACGAATTTGCTAAAGAATTTATTTGGATAATATCCAAATACCAAAATTTTTTTTTATGATAATGAACCTTGGGGAGAAACGGGGATATTAACTCTGGTTTCTCCGAAAAAGAGGATCTTGGAAACAGTTTTGAACCATGTTTTTTCCACACAACGCGTATTGTACTTTTATGCCTACAAGCTAAAGTTTTCGCACATGAAAATCGAAGTATGTATTGTATTCGATACAACCCCTCCTTATTTGAACATCCACTATAATAATAGCCGATATTTTTCCAAATTTGATCGAATCGGTTGAGAATGTCATCATCTCTTAGAGTAGTCCAAGCTAATTTACCAATTGGATGTCCCAAAGTATTGCAAAATTTTTCTTTGGCTAATAATCCGATTAGACCGGAAATTGGAGTTATAGCACACAATTCTCTGGTAGGAAGACTGGTAGCAATGGGTAAATCATCCACCATTTCGACTTGAACTGTGGTGATTTTGGGTCCAATACCTAGGATATAACCCAAAAAGGGAAAACAATCTTTGGATGATTTTTGAATGCGTATCCTGTATGGTTGAAACCAAAAATGAAAATGATATTGCCAAAGTCTTAAGAAAAAATGCTTCCATCTCTGGGCTAAATATTTAGTACCTTTCAAAGCTACCATGTAATTGTTTTCATATCTTGCATAATGAATAGAAGGATTTTTCACGAAAAAAAAGATGTTTTCCGGTGGAGTAATCATCCATGGTGGCTTCGCAACATAGGATGGCTTTGCAATATGCTCGATCTTTTGAATAGAGTTAGCTTGATCGGGTGAAGCGGAGAACGATTCAAAATGTAAGGTTTTTTTCCAAAGGGAGACTAAAGTAGATTCGGATTCATATATATAGTAATTCCATAAAAATATGGATAACCTATTTCTTTCTCTTGGAGAGAAAAAGATGGGTGTATTTGAGACAATTAGATTTTGTTGTTCGTGGAGAATAAATCGTAATAGGTGTAGAAAGGGAGCATCTTAAATCCGTCGACGAAAAATTCGAATAAGTACTTCTGGATGGAGAGAATAGGGTAATTTAGTACCTAAGAAACAATAAGAATACGAAAAATGATCCTCCATAAAAGGAAATACGGAATGAATAGATCGAAAGCTATTCCATTCATTCGTTTCCATTAGCAAGGGTTGCAATTGCATCAAGAAATGGATTTGCAGAACTATAGTCGGACCTTCTCGAATTGATCCGCAAGAAGAATTGATATAGTAATCGAAAGATTGATTTTTTTTATCACCCTTCCTTCCAAGACGCTTCCTTGATAAAGATAAAATAGTATCTGGAAGGTCTTGTTGACGTATTCTACCAATTAGACGCTCTATGATTATGAAACTTAAATGATTGTTGCTTGGACCTGAATCTTCTTTTCGTTTTAAACTCGATTTATTTGAAAAACAATTATAAGCAATTGCATAAATATCATCATGAAGGAGAAGTTTATATAAAAAGCGTTGCTGCCACAAGATATTTTTTTGATTTCTTCGTAGCTTCTTTATTTCAGATAAAACCCAAGCTATGGTTCTCATATGAGTAACTCCTTGGGATGAGAAATGATGCATAGTGCGATCCACGTGAAGATCGGATAGATTTATTTTCATTTATTCAGAGATAAAAAAAAAAGATCCTATCAAATAATTTTTATCTAAAACTCATTTGATTCCTTGTAACATTAATCTTTTCGAAAAATGGATCTATTTTTGCAAACTGATCGCCTACCTGACTTATAAATCACTTTATTTAGTCAGCACACCGGTTATTCTTTTACACATTTGTATTTATTTATTTATCTATTTGTTTATCCGAGTATTCAAGATTCATTTCTGATAAGAATACCCTTCTTGTAGGAACAACCCCTCTCTCTCATATTGGTTACTAAATTACTTCTAACTTCCAATTAGTAAAGAGAATATGAAATGGGATCTTTGAATAAACGGGGGAGCTCATTCTTCTGATTCCACCTATGATTCAAGCCATCTAGCTTTATCCATTAACTTTTTTCCGCTTGAGTAGTGGATCTGTTTTCACAACACAAAGCAATCCGAATCTTTTCCTTCCATTACGATACTAAGAAAGAGATTTTGATCAAATTAAGCTTGAGAAAAATTCTGTAATGAAACGACTTTTTTTTTCCGCTAGGTCGATCAATCGTAGTCTTATAAAACTTTTGGGAGCCGATTACCCTACCGTTGGGTTAGCAACCCTGAGAATGAAATAATAGAGTATACTATACTGGAAGAATGGATGAAAAGAAATAAATGAATCTTGAGAATATGAATCAGAGTAAGCCAAGTTGAGAGAATGAATAAAGAAATTCTTGATGTAGGCTTTCTTTTTCTTTTTTTATTAATGTTTTTCTTTTTTTTTTTTTTTTTTATTAATTACTTCAGGATTTACGATTTTCTATATTTTTATTCTTATTCCGTGGAAAGGAAAAGAATCTATAATGATAGGGAACAGAAGGATGGTTAGTTAGAAGGAAGCTAGTCGACCGGGAGTTCAACAGGGGACGGATCGGACTACCTCCCGAAGCGGAGATGGATAAAGTATTTTTTGTTCTTTCTCCCCCGTTTAATGGGAAGAAATGACTTGACGGAACGATAAGCTCTCCTCTCCCCCATATCTTCTATCTGGCCTCTCATTATTCCATTTAGCTATTTCTCGATATTATTAACTTGATTTTAGATCTATTTTGGTAAAACGAAAAATAGGTTGTATTAAACATAAACGCAATCTTTACCTAACCCATTGTAACGAAGGCTACTCTACTAAATGAACATATAATAGGATTTGGAAAAATGGGATCAAGCATTGAACTCATAACCATCTCAATTAGCTTTGATTTATTCAAATATCCTTGCTTTAAGGCGGGTATCCCTATCCAACAATCTATGCAGGTTGAGCTTTCCTCTATACGAAGTTTTTTCCCTCAATCAATCAATCAATAATGACTTCACTTCAGCAGAATTAAAATGAAGATTATCCCTATACATACGGTATGTTTTTTCCACGTTTGAAATTAGTGTGTTCTCTCTACTCTATTGAATCGTCTTTAACTTTATATAAATCTAGTCGTTTAAACAATCAAATAGGATTTTCTCGTTCTTAGACCGATCTTCATGATCGTAGGAAGCCCCACTTTGGCTATTTTTTCGATTGAGGGAGGGGAAAAATGAAAGTAATTTCGATTTCTTTCATTTACTGTAATCAATCATAACAATTATTAATTATTACATTGTTCGATCAACTTATTGAAAATTAAAAAATTGAGTTATTTGTTTGATAAGTAAGAATCTATTTACTAATTTAGTAAATTTAATTTTTAAAAAGTTGGACAAAGTTTTAATAGCTTTTTTGCTCTACGTTAACTTTAGATTATATCTCCTAACTTGTAGGTTATAAAGAAGATTCTACGTTGTTACGCGAGCCTCGCTAAAAAAAAAAAGAAAGATTGTGTTTGGAAACGTATGTTGAGATAGGAGTTCTTTAATTCGGATAGGGAATGGCAGATGTTCCACGAAACCGATCATGATATTCAAATTGCACGTCGCTTTCTACCATATTATTCTAAACGAAATTTTACCATAATCTTTCTTTGAGATTCAGATAAAGGTGTAAATGAATATGTTGTAGGAATATATGGAATAAATGACATAAGTTTTTATTCTATTATATTTTTATGAAATGAAGTTTTTAGTCTTATGTTATACTATAGGTGGATGGGAAGGATAGAGAGAAGGTTCCCAATGTAATGTTTCAAGTACTCAATGCTTCCTTAGCTGCATACATTACTTCGACGGTAATGTTTGTAATGCCACTCTGTCTTGCGAACTTCTCAGTCTTTCTTTTAATCTTGCCCCTAACAAAGCCAGGAATTTTACTTAATTCCAATTGACTCTCGGAATTCCAAATCAAATCCGTTTCTGCGGATAATGATTTAGTAATAACTTCTTTAGTGTCATGACCACCAAAAATATCTAAAAGATGGTCTTCCATGCCCAAAGTATATGAGTTATAAACTAAATCGGCTATTTGATTAGTACCCTCATAACCTAAAAAAGGCCGATATCCCAATGGGAAATTTTGGATATGAACTGGTGGAGAAATAACTCCACAAGGAATATCAAGACGTTTACCAATATGACGTTCCATTTGAGTACCAAATATGGCGGATGGTTCTACACGAGCGATCATATCCCCTACTTCAATATGATCATCTGTAATAAGTACTTCATCACAGAGACCCCAAACTTGTTCGTTAAACCATTCCGCGTCGTGTTTGCAATAGGTACCCGTACAACACACACGAATCCCCATCTCTCGAGCAAGTATCTTAGTCATTGAAGCAGCATGAGTTGCATCACCAAAAACAACTGCCCTTTTTCCTACAAAATTTTGGCAATCGATGGATCTTGAGAACCAAGCGGCTTGAGAAACAAATCTGGTTTGTTGATCAATATAATGTTCATAATCAACTGTTTTATTGGAAAAAGCAGGAGTCCATTTATTAACACGCCCTTGTATCTGTCGGATAAACTCAGCCGTATCTATAACTCCCATAGGAGTTGTAGATATGTAAGGCATTCCAAATTCTTTCTCCAAATATATTGCTGTCATTAAGCCTATTTCACGATAAGGAACAAAATTAAACCAAGCCTTTGGTAAATTTTGAAGATCTTCTACAAATCCCCCTTCGGGAATTACTTGATTAATTTCAATACCTAGATCCTGTAATAAACGTTTTAATTCGCGACAATCATGTTGATTGTGAAAGCCCAGCGTAGAAATACCGATAATATTTGCGGAAGGTATATCTGTTATAGATCGATCCAATTTTCCTTGTCTACGAGCCTTACCCAAATAATATCGAACCACTTGTTCCAAAGTTCTATCCGCTGCCTGAAGTTCATTGACTCGATAATGATTCACATCCGCGGGAATTACATCAGAATCAGAAGTAATAGATGCTCTATCCACAAAGTTTTGTAGATCTTCCTGTAAGATACTAGAAGTACAGGTAGGTGTTAATATAATCAAATCAGGACGTTCTTCTTTCTCTTTCTGAATAATATTATCAACAACTTTCTCTTGGGATCCGCGTGTTAATACATGACGATCTACTATGCTAGCAGTTACGGGAGTAAAATCCCTCTCTCTTTCCAGCATGGAACGCATTACATTAAAGTAATCATCTCCCAGAGGAGCATGCATAATAGCATGCACATTTTCGAAGGAACTGGCTACTCGAAGAGTTCCGATATGAGCAGGGCCGGCATACAACCAATAGGCTAATTTCATGAAGAAGATTCTTTTTCTATTTTCCCTATTCTACTCCGCAGAGATTCTGCTTGCCATACCTATACTATTGTCGTAAGATGATTCAGAGAATATACTACTACAAATAAATAGTAGAAAATTGGAATGTTCATTTCATTCCCTTCCAAGAGGACTCTTTTTTTTTTTATTTCATCGGAGAAGCCTGGGACGGAAGGATTCGAACCTCCGAGTACCAGGGCCAAAACCCGGTGCCTTACCACTTGGCCACGCCCCATAGGAGATATATCCGATGCTATTCAATCCCGATATTAAGGTTGTTGTCAATCTATCTATTCGGACTAAATCTCAGTCCAAGATTTATTCGTTTCTATGAAATAAAATAGATTGTTAAGTAGAAATAGATTAATTGCGGAAACAAAAAGGGATGGGATAGAATAAAAGAAGGATTCTTGATAAAATTGAACGGAATAGAAAAAATATTGATTTCTTTTTCTTTCATCTATTTCACTGGGAGGGAGATCGTGCAAATATGGGACTGGACCCGGAGGAACCAACCCATGCGTACGCAGTGGAATGTACTGAAAAACTTTCATCAAGAATTTATGAGGTTGGTTCCTTTCGTGCCGTACTGAACCCCTGTAATAATCTTTCTTTTTTTTTTTTTTCGGAGAAAAAATGTTAGTTATGTTTGATACCTATCCAGGAAACACCACTTTTTTAAGTGGCACCGTTTTGGCTAAATCACCCGAAGCTTATGCGATTTTCGATCCGATTGTGGATATAATGCCGATCATACCGTTGTTCCCTTTCCTCCTAGCCTTTGTCTGGCAAGCCTCCGTGAGTTTCCGATAATATATATATATAAATATATATATTACATATTTATTTTCCCCTTTCTTTCAAATAACTTACTTGTCTTATTCACCCTTTCCAATCGAACTACCAAAATTACCTTGAAAAAAAAAAGAAGGTTTTTGGAGAAGGTCGATTGCGGCGATCCCGGGGCTGGCTCATTTTAACCGGAGGAACCGAGTCGACGGGGGTTCAAATCCCTCTTTTCTCAATTCAATTTAATCGGCTATGATAATCAATATAAAAAACTGTTTTTTATATTGATTTTATTCGAATAAAGGTGGTATAGGGATTTATAATTTACTCCATCTTACTCCTAGTAACGCAATGATCCCGGAGATTACGCCATGCTTACTCTCAAGCTGCTCGTTTACACAGTGGTCATTTTTCTTGTTTCTCTTCCCGTTTTCGGATTCCTATCAAATGATCCTGGACGTAATCCCGGACGTAAAGAATAATTACAGAGATTCTATGGATTCATAAGATAAATATTTAGTTAGTAAACGGGGAGGGAGGGATTCGAACCCTCGGTACGAATGATCGTACAACGGATTAGCAATCCGCCGCTTTAGTCCACTCGGCCATCTCCCCGAGCAGGGAAGTATTCTTACTTTAACATGATGCTAGAGCCAAAGTCTATATTCTCCAAAATATATTCTACCGGATATATAGCTATTATAATATAATGGTTACAGGAATGAGTATGGGCATTCTCGACAAAAAACACTTGCATTATTCATTTCATCAAAATTAGTCTATATATTATTCCATCGGCCTGGCCAAAAACTGGCCAGGCTATCGTAAAGGCAAACGGTTCTTATCGATTATACAATTCATTACCCGGTCTCAAAGCTAAAAAACTTGTTGTTAAAGCACTTACAAGGACTAAGATAATTTGACTGTCCGAGATTGATGTCATCCCTTCATTTTCTCCCCGAATATTCGTAATATGAACCACACACGGGTTGGTTCAAATTTTCACCCACACCCATGGTTTAAATTCGAATGGATGCATAGGCTTTCTATCATTGTACCAATACTAGCTCTTTATGGCTATAGATCCTCCCAATTCAAATTAGATAGATCATATATATTTATTTACGATAATATATCATTTGAAAAAATATATTTATTTTTTCTTCATTGATAGAAAAAAAAAAGAAGAATTCATCGATTCTATGAAATCAAATTGGAAATAGAGAGGTTAAACAGGAATGAATTTGGAAGTTATTGCACAGCTTACTGTTCTGGCTCTGATAGTCGTATCGGGTCCATTAGTAATTGCTCTATTAGCAGCTCGCAAAGGCAATTTGTAATCCCAATATGCCATCTCCGGAAGTGAAAGTAACGGTTCGAGGTATTGGATTTCCGGGGATGGGGTCTGAAGATAAAGTAATACTTTATTCCATCAATAAGGAAAGGCTTTATATTTTTACTTATTATTGGACAAATAATATAAATTTATGCTACTATCAAATCATAGCGGGTATAGTTTAGTGGTAAAAGTGCGATTCGTTCAAACCAAAAGTTATTGGATAGTTGAAGGGTCTTTTATATTAATTGATTGATCAACGTTCCAATTGACAACCCTATTCTTACAAAGGTTCAAATCCTTTCCTATGAATGCCATAGGAAGAGCATCATTCCCATGAAAATAATAATCAATGATTCTTTCGGATTGAAAAATAGCAAGGTGGAATGATTTTGAAGCTAAATCAATCTTCTGAGATTGATTCGTCAAGAATCCATGGATAGAAATCAAAGGTATTCTTTTCATCGCAACTAAATCTTGAATTCTTTTTGTTCGAAAATTCAAGCCGGATAGCTATAAAATGAAATGATAATTTTGGTTTGCCAGAGCTATCAGCATTTCCGTTTAAAGCTCGGTGGAAAATATTCCCCTAAAGATTGGAGCCAATAGAAACAAGGAACGAAGTAACTAGAAAGAATTTCTCATTTAATTCATTATTCTATTTAATCAATTATTGAGATTTTTAAAATTTTTTTTTTTTAAAAGGATCATCTAAAAAGTATTTCTTCATTTAGAATGAAAAAACTGACATAGATGTTATGGATGCAACTTCCCCGATACCATCGATTAGATAAAAATCTTATTTATCATCCAATACTCGGTTTTCAATTTAAGAAAAGAATCTCTTTTCTTATTTTATACTCCACTCCATAAGGGAGCCGAATGAAGAGAGACTTTCATGTTCGGTTCTGAATTAGAGACATTAATTGATCTAAATTTAATGTCGACTATAACCCTTAGCCTTCCAAGCTAATGATGCGGGTTCGATTCCCGCTACCCGCTGAAAGAGCTTACTTAAGAAATAAAAATTTTTTTATTTAATAAGATAAGAAAGATCAATAAGTTTAAAAAATTTCCTATTACTAATAGATCTTTTTTACAGCTATACCGTGAATTGTTTCATTCACAACAGATTTTATTTCCCCTTCTTCATCGTGAGAAAGGGAAATAAAAGCGTCCATCGTCTAATGGATAGGACAGAAGTCTTCTAAACTTCCGGTATAGGTTCAAATCCTATTGGACGTAATATCTTCTTGGAGAAAACTATTTTATGCTTAAGAAAAACCTTTTAATGTGCTTTTTTTCTCCCCGTGTGAACGGGGAGAGCCGGAAAAGAGCTTTTTCCTAGCTCCCCTCGTATCATCACATAATCATATATTTATTTTTGTTCCTGAAGTAAGAAAAATTCAGTATGTTCCTTAATGGCTTCCTTCAGAAGGATTTCCGCTTGTTCCGTGAACACTTTAGTAGAACGTATGATTTCCGCAAACTGAGGTTTATTAGTTATTAAATACTCACGTAACTGAACAAGAAATCTTTTAACTTGTCCGATTTCCAGTATATCTAAATATCCGTTGACTCCAGCGTAAATAGTAGCTACTTGTTCCTCCACCGCCAAGGGAGCTGCTTGAGATTGTTTGAGCAACTCACGTAATCGTTGACCTCTAGCTAATTGATTTTGAGTAGCTTTATCAAGGTCAGAAGCAAATTGTGCAAAAGCTTCTAGCTCTGCAAATTGAGCCAATTCCAGTTTTAATTTTCCAGCTACTTGTTTCATAGCTTTAATTTGAGCTGCGGATCCTACTCTAGATACAGAAATACCCACATCAATTGCGGGTCGAATTCCGGCATTAAACAAATCAGCTGATAAAAATATTTGTCCGTCGGTAATGGAAATCACATTAGTAGGAATATAAGCCGAAACATCTCCGGCTTGGGTTTCGACTATAGGCAAAGCAGTCATACTTCCCTCGCCTAGTTGAGAACTTAATTTAGCTGCTCTTTCCAAAAGACGGGAATGCAAATAGAAAACGTCTCCTGGATAAGCTTCTCGACCGGGTGGTCTTCTTAATAAAAGGGACATCTGTCGATAAGCTTGTGCTTGCTTAGAAAGATCATCGTAAATGATTAGAGTATGTTGTTTACGATACATAAAGTATTCTGCTAAAGCTGCTCCCGCGTAAGGGGCAAGATATTGCAATGTAGCAGGAGAATTCGCAGTTTCTGCTACCACAATAGTATATTCCATTGCTCCCCGTTCCTCAAAGTTATTAACTACCTGAGCCACAGAAGAGGCTTTTTGACCGATAGCTACATAGACACATATTACATTTTGACCTTTCTGATTCAAAATAGTATCTGTAGCTACTGCTGTTTTACCAGTCTGTCTGTCCCCAATAATTAATTCTCGTTGACCGCGTCCAATGGGAATCATAGAGTCAATAGCAATAAGACCTGTTTGCATGGGTTCATACACGGAACGTCTCGAAATAATGCCCGGAGCGGGAGATTCAATTAGTCTAAATTCAGAAGCTGGAATTTGACCTTTGCCATCAATAGGTTGAGCTAAAGCGTTTACGACGCGACCCAAATAAGCGTCACTTACTGGTATCTGAGCGATTTTACCTGTCGCTTTTACAGAACTGCCTTCTTGTATAGCCAATCCATCACCCATCAATACAACTCCAACGTTGTCTGATTCCAAATTTAAAGCAATTCCTGCTGTACCATCCTCAAATTCCACCAATTCCCCTGCCATTACTTCGTCAAGACCATAAGCACGGGCAATTCCATCCCCTACTTGGAGTACGGTACCGATATTCATAACCTTTACTTCTTGGTTATATTGCTCGATTTGTTTGAGAATAATGCTGCTAATCTCGTCGGGTCGAATGTTTACCATTAGTGTTCGTTAATGATTCCTGAAAAATAGAACCTATAAGAAAAGAAAAGGCTAATCAGTTATTTTTTCCCAGGGTCCCCATCGATAGGCCAATATGATGATCAATCATGCGTGAGTGCAATTCGCTATTCAAACGAATGTTTAAAGCTTTGAGAGCTCTTTCTAATGCAAGTCGGGAAACTTGTTGGCGAACTTGTTCAATTGCTCCTTGTTCTTCGAAACGAATAGTAGCATTTTTAGAATCTTCTAATCGTTTTAAATCTTCACCAGCGGAATTTATTAGATCTTGTTTCTCTCTTTCCATTCGAGATAGTCCATTTATGCGAATCTCGTCTGCTTTTGTTTCTGCCTGTTGTAAACGGTTCTGAGCTTGTTTAAGCTTATCAATAGCCTCTTTATATCGTTCTTCTGCATCGCGAATGATATTCAAGATGGTCTGTTTACGATTATCCAATAAATTACTTAATGAAAGTAGATTATCTATCGATTTTACGGATTAACAATCTCTTCCCGAACCGAACACGAATCTTTCAATTCATCCGGCTCTCTTGCTCAGTCTCCCATGAATAGAATATATAAATCCATTTTCTAACTGAGCCTACCCTTTTCATTCATATCCCATTTTTTTTGTAGAACTAGAAATTCTTCAAACTTGGAGATTATAGAAGACTGGCTCTCTTATGATCAAATCGTCAGTAAGATTGTTTTTTCTGAATAATTATTAATGTATGTAGGTTGTCGATTTAGTACCGAAAAACCAAAATTGGTCATTCATATTCATAGGAGATTATGACAATTCATCTAGTAAAATGAATTTTAGAATCATTTTGATATGAGTGTTATACATCAGATGAATCTCCAACCAACCATGTTTTTTTTTTCTATACGTCCCTATGAACACGGTGGGGAAAGAATACCCTGTTGTACTTAGACTTCAAGCAATTCAGCTTTGACCATTTTACAAGATTCCCTTATCAGTTAATAAAAAATAAATTGTTCACTGATTTTACGAAATGCTATAGTTCTTCTGAATTCTTGACTCAGAAGTAATTCGTTGGGGTTATGCACCTTCCCTTTCTCCGAAGTGCAGCTGAGTGGATCCAGCTATTTCATCCAAATATTCAACCCGCACACACTCCCTTTCCGAAGTAAACTAGTAGACCAATTACTATACCTAAATTAATCAAATTTGTTTCTAAAAGGTTGGTATTTAAGCCGAGACTCGCGGCAGGAGGCCAGTAACTCGGGAAAATAACAGGATCAATCATCATATTTTTTATACTCTTCTCCCGTCATAGGTTATCCAAGTTTTACAAAGTTTTTTCCACTCGACCCTACTGAACATCATACATAGTTTGAAATAGAAATTATGAGAGATTTCTCAGTCTGAAGTTTCACCTATTTCTAAAATAGGGTCGTATAAATACCTTGACCTTGCTCTACTCTCTGCTACAAAAGTCAGGTTTTTTCAACCAAAGGATAGGAGAGAGAGAGATTTTGTTACTTATTCATTATTAGCCCCCCCTCTATAGAGAATCGGCTGAACAGACGAATAAATTAAATAGAGAGGGAAGGGGATTAATTATTAGTAACAAGAGGTAAGGAGCTTAGCTTCTTTCCTCGGATCAAACGAAAGGATTTGCAAATAGAAGTGCTAGAGCTACAACTAGTCCATAGATAGTTAAAGCTTCCATGAAAGCTAAGCTTAGCAACAAGGTACCTCGAATTTTACCTTCAGCTTCTGGTTGTCTCGCAATACCTTCTACAGCTTGACCCGCAGCGGTGCCTTGACCAACACCGGGTCCAATAGAAGCGAGACCTACAGCTAATCCAGCAGCAATAACGGAAGCAGCAGAAATCAGGGGGTTCATATGGTAATCGATCTCCTCCAACTAAGGTTGGGGAATGGTTAATGAAAACCTATCCTCTATTGCTAACTACTTTTACTCATTATAAAATCTTTCATAAAAATAGTTAATAACTCAAGATGTTTCTCATTAAAGTGATGGTGTCGCTAAAGATGATAAAGAATATGAATATAAAAAAGAATATTCTTTTTCATTCTTCTCTACGTCTATCCAATAGATTACATATTCATTATTTTTTACATATTTCAATATTACTCAGATATTGAGGAAAGGCAGAATGGATTTGACCGAATAGCAATTCTATCTCGATTTCCTAACCTAATCATTTTATATTACATGAATTATGTAAATCGAATTACATCCATAATGTATAAAAAGTCTGATTTTTTCACCTATTCTATTATGTTGTGACCGAGGAACAATTAAATTAAGAGGTGAATATTCTAATCAACTAAGTTCAATTTTCAATTTGTTCAGTTATTTTCATATAACCTTTTATTTTATTGAGAGATTTTACTAATTTAATTTGACTGATATGGAAAAAAAGTTTCATGATCGTTCATATTATTTCTATTATACCTGAAAAAATCAATTTATATTAGAATCGAAAAAAATCAATATATAAAAATAGATTTCTCTTACGGGAAGATATCAATCTTTTTTCAAGAAATTAGATCTAGCAAAGTGATTGATTTTCCAAAAACTATCTACACCAATAAAAATTTCACTTCAACCTCGACATAGAGACTACGTCTATATTCCATACAGATGAATAAGAATCGTGTGTCCATCTATCCAATCGAAAAGCCTATTCTATTCAATGGCTAATGATGACCTTCCATGGATTCTCCTATATAAGCTGCGGCTAGAGTCGCAAAAATCAAAGCTTGAATAGCACTTGTGAATAATCCTAGGAACATCATAGGTATGGGAACTACCAGAGGTACTAAAGAAATAAGAACAGCAACCACCAATTCATCAGCTAATATATTACCAAAAAGTCGAAAGCTAAGTGATAAAGGTTTAGTAAAGTCTTCTAAGATATTGATCGGTAAAAGTATTGCGGTTGGTTGAATATATTTACCAAAATAACTTAAACCTTTTTTGTGAAGACCTGCATAAAAATATGCTACCGATGTAAGTAAAGCCAAAGCAACAGTAGTATTAATATCATTCGTAGGTGCAGCTAACTCTCCATGGGGTAACTCAAAGATTTTCCAAGGGAGAAGAGCACCTGACCAGTTGGAGACAAAAATAAATAAGAACATGGTCCCAATAAAGGGGACCCATGGACGATATTCCTCTTCTCCAATTTGAGTTCTAGCCAAGTCCCGAATAAATTCTAGAACATATTCGACGAGATTTTGACCATCCGGCGGAACGGTTTATAGATCTCCAGTAGCTAGAATGGCTAAACTTAATAAAATAGTAATTACAACCCAAGAGGTTATAAGTACTTGTCCATGAACCTGGAAACTACCTATTTGCCAATAGAAGTGTTGACCTACTTCCACACCGGATATTTCGTACAAATTATGGAACGTGGTAATGGAAGATAGAGATGGTGCAATATGCGTATTGCTCCTCCTAAAGATTAACTATAAAAAGAAGAAATTATTCTATTGTTTTTTCTTCTTTTTTTTTTTTTTAATATCTTACTTTTGAATTTTCGACCACTTTATATTATCTATATATAAATATCTTTTTCGAATAAAATATATTAAGAAAACAAAAAGATATTTATATATATCATATCATATATTTTCAGGTCCGAAAGTAGTGATTAACTCAAGAATTCCCGGGTTCTTGGAAATCACGACCTTCGTGAATCGCTGACGTAAATTTATTTGAGATCCATCCAATTGAAGATCTAGAATTATTATTGGCTGGAATTGGGATATCCGTAATAAGATCCGGATCGCAATCCGTAGTATATCTACTAAGCAAATGGTTGGAATACTTAAAATTATACATTCTTGAATAACAGTAGAATCTTTCCGTTAATCAACAGTTGTTACAACGTCGGATAAACCTGTCACATATTTAATTACACCTGGATATTGATTGAGCCAATCGTATTTTCGTAATGGCTGCTTCTTCCTTTGGAGATTCATCAGATCCTCCTGTCTCCTAAATCTTTTGATTCTTGAGAGCGGACGTGTTTCCGTAGCAGACCAATTAGTTGACATACCACCGAGCTCTTTTTTATTTAAATAATGTGCGCCTTTGTAGCAGCTGATTTAATAGCATCAGCTGCTTTATATTTCGTATCAACTATTGAAAATTGTTTTCTTTTACTTGTTGCATTAGCCACTGAATCACAGGCTTCTTATGCCTTATGAAAGGCGCGTGTTTTAAGTAGGATTTGTAATATGAATACCCTTTCCGTGGGGATATGAAGTGTCTGTCTCCCTACCCTAGGATTCTACTTCTAAACTTGATGACTGAAATGAACTCCTGTTTTTATTTTTTATAATTTATTTCTTTGAAATATTCCAAGATTTTGGTTCCGTTTCCTCTTCTTCCCCCCCCCCATCTCGAGTAGAATCCCAGAGATTATAATATAGCCCAGGGACCATACATAATATGGGCTAAATTTACCAATAAACTGAATCTCTCAACAATTTAGGGTTATATTCTCATAAATAATAAGATGTAGATATTTTATAATTTTTTACATAAGGAGTTATTTCTTTGTCCCGTTCGGTTATTAACAACCCAATGGTTCTCGAATAATAATATATGGAAATAACACTCGTCTCGTAAATAATAAAAATTTCTTTAATTTTATCTAATTCTTTTCCTACTAAAACAAACTTTGCATTAAAGTTATTTATCGAAATCCGCTTCGGATACTAATGTTCTTAACACTTCATGAATAGTTTTTTTACTGGAAGAAATAGGGAATTCTTTTTCTCCATAAAATAAAATGTGTTTAATCTCATTAATGAATAGTTTATTATTCTTTGTTCCCAAATAAATCCCCCCTTTTTTCTCCGGAGTTACTTGCCAAATTGCTTCTCTGCACCCAGTACCAGCAGGAACTATTCCACCAGGAATGACATTCTCTTTTAAGCCTTTCAACCGATCGATTTTACCCCGGATAGCAGCTCTAGCTAATATTCTGGTAGTCTCTTGGAAACTCACTTCTGAAAGGAAACTCTTAGTATTAATAGATGCTTTCGTTATTCCCAGTAATATAGGTTTATAAGGAATCTCTTCTTCCAAAGCACGATTCATCCTTTGCGCCCGTGAAACTTCTATTGGTTCTCCGGGTGAAGAAACATTAGCTATTCCATCTTCTAAAGTAACTATTTTCGATGTCATTTGGCGCACAATAATTTCCAAATGCTTATCGGATATTTTCACTCCTTGGGATCGATAACCCTTCTGAATTTGATCAACCGAATCGATTCGACTTTGTTCTAAACTTACTCTAGCGCTGAGAAAGAAACTCCAAGGGTATCCGAAGATCCATGTCACATCGTTGTTCCGATCTTCAAAACTGTCTTTGAAATCCATTGATACCGAAGTATTAGGGCGGGATTCTAAAAGTTGCTCGATCTTAGGAAGACCTTGAAGAATAATATTTTCAAATCTTAATCTTTCATATATTGATGTTATTGATGCATCTCCTTCTTTAACAATGTCTCCACAACTATTATGAACAGTCGCTCCTACATTAGCTAAGTATGGCTTAGCTAATCTAATTACTACAAATTCTATATGAATGGCTATTATTTGACAAGATCGGAAAAGTGGTCCATATTCGGATGTAGATACACCCTCACACATCAATTGTCCAAGACTAACCAATCGGAATGTTTTTTTGTATGGACAGAATAACGAGAAACACCAATTTAGTAAATAAAAAATAATATTTTTGCAAAAAATCAAATGAGAATTTCTTCTATTTTCATCTGAAAAATACCATTTAGGCACTTCGGAAGTATTTTTTAAATTTTCAATAATGGAATATTTATTGGATGGAACTCTACCATGGGTTAACCAACAGAGGGAAGACAGAGGATTAGCGATACTATGTAAATTACCTAAAATACCTAACTTCTCTAACGGAGTTACTTGCGTAAGATTTTCTTGTAAATCCTCTTGGATCGATGAAATAAAATCTGCAGTAATTCCTTTTAAATCGAATTGTGTGCTTTTATTACTTTCACTTGAGAATATTAAGGAATCCTTCAAAAATTCTGTCGGAGAAGCATTGACATCTGAATCAAATTTTATATCGTTTTTTTCTACCGTATCATAATATTTTGGACCAGTAAATGAAAGAGTGAGGGAGAGAGAATCGTCCGAGGACAAGATAAGAAAAGATGTGTTTTCTTGATCTCTATCGGGTAGAATACGAATAATACCTTTATGTTTACTAAATGATTGGTTTCCCCTATTGGAAGAATGACTGGTGTAATGAACTTTGTTACCCAAAATATATATGGAATCCGCTGTGTTATTATTATCATCATTATCGTTATTATTATTATTGTCATTGTCATTATTCCCAGTATCTAAAGAATATTTTATCAAACTAAGTTGAAGAAAATATTGAAATTGGAAAGTTTTATTCGTTCCTATCTCAATGAAAGAAGTATAAGCCCTTTCTACTCTCATAGAAGATCCCTTTTCTCGATCCAAGACTAAACAAGTTTGAACTAATTGGATACCCGTGTCATTGATTCGAACTTCTTTACCATCCTCATAGAGAAGATATTGAACAGCTTTCACTCTTAGAGTTCCTTGTTCCCCCAGTAATTCCCGATGAGAGAATGTTGTTGCTAATTTGTCAGGTATTTCATATTCCATTGCGGGTCTGAGTAAAGCAAAAGTTTTATCTGTACGAGGTATGATCCACTGGAGATAAGCCCAATTCCTGGATCTGAATTTACCGAAAATTATTTTCCCCGGTTGTATTAAAGCATCCCTTTGTTCGGATATTTCCCTTGCTTTCCCTGGATGAAGAATACAACCAGGTAATATTCTTATTTCGAATTTATTGTCTGTTATCCTTCGTATTCGAACTGATCCGCTCACTCGGCTATGAATATCCGAAGTTATTTTTGCACCTGCCTGAATAATACTATTATCCTCTACTAAGATGGGAGAAAAAGGTTCATGTACAATATGTACTTCTTCCGGGATTGAAAAAAAGTTACCACCTCCGATTATCTCATGTCTTGTCATAAATCTTTTCGTTTTTCTATTCCCAATAATCTCGTTTTTTTTGCCAATCGAATCAATTTTTATGGTACCATACTTGATAATCCCCCAATCCTTGGTTATGTATCTAGGATCATTTGAAATGGCCAAAATATCATCATTTTGTAAAACACCATTTTTAGATATTTTAGGGACAAATTCAAAATCCGGGATTTGTTCATTGTATCTGTTTCTATCTCGTTCCGGTAAGAAAAAAACTCTACCCTTTTTATGTTTTCGCGTTACTTTATAACCATGCAAAATGAAAATGGAATATATAGAATTCCAATCCCTATTATTGGATATGCTATGATCAAACTCTGAATGATTAAAGGTTTTTTTGTTTCTTCTCGAAAAAAAATTGAATGATTCAGGATTTATCTGATCTTTTTTCGAATGAGAATCAAGAAGTGGTTTGTTTTCCTCGGTCAAAGGAAATTGAACATCAATTTGATCTTCATCCCGGTAGAAGAATCGTATGCCACCGATACTATGAAATCTTCCCGATAATACCCGTACATAACTTGTCTTAGTTATGAAATGGATGTTACTATGTACATGCTCAGGGTTGTGACGCACCTTCGCACCCCAGTGCATCTCCCCATCCAAGCTGGAATAAATAGATTTTTTAATTCTTTCTTTTGAAGTGGATGTTGTAACATGAACCTCCGCAATAACTTGTTTTGATTCTACATGTTGATTGTTCTGAACCAAGATCAAACTTTGCGGTGGAATTGTTAAATTACGTACCTCATACTTATTCCCAATGGTAATGGATAAATCATTGTCACATATCCAAGCAGGATGCCCATGACGTGTACGTGTGGGATAAACCGAATCGGTATTGGATTTAATAATTCCAGTAAAAGGAGTTCGTATATGTTATGCAATACCACCCGTGAATATCCCACCAGTATGAAAAGTTCTTAAGGTTAATTGAGTCCCTGGTTCCCCAATAGACTGACCTGCAATAATACCCACTGCTTCTCCTGATTCTACCGGATTACCATGAGTAAGACTCCAACCATAGCATAATTTACAGATCCAAAACATGCTTTTACAAGTCAAAGGGGATCGTATAGATATTGGTTGTGTTTGAAACATTAATTGATTGGCAAGCTCAGCCCCAATATCTTGATCACGTGTAGCAACGCATCTTGCATCTACGTATACATTATCTGCTAATACACGACCAATCAGTCTTGATTCAGCAATCATTCGTATATTCCTTTGCTCATCCCGAATGGGACTTATGAGGATACCTTCAATAGTGCCGCAATCTATTCTACGTACAACAATGTGTTGAACTACTTCAACAAGTCTACGTGTAAGGTATCCGGCATCTGCCGTTCGTATGGCAATATCCACAACTCCTTTACGAGCACCATAACAAGAAATTATGTATTCTGTTAGAGATGGTCCTTCGCGAGAATTACTTTGAATGGGTAAATCAATAATTTGTCCTTTAGGATCCGACATTGATCCTCTCATACCTAATAATTGGTGAATTTGGGATATATTTCCTCGGGCTCCCGGGAAGGACATCATATGTACTGGATTTGAAGGATCGGTTATCTTAAAATTAGGAGTCATTTCCTGTTTCATATATTCACTCGTAGTATACCGTGTATCAATCAATTGACGTAATCTTTCTACCGCATGCACATTTCCATAACGATGATGTTCCTCTTCGTAAGAACCTTGTCGCTCCGCATCCCGTATAAACCATCCTTTGGAAGGTGTTGTTGAAGGATCGTCAATGCCTAATGAGACGGCTTTGTAAGTAGCCTATTAAAAACCCAAAGTCTTAGGTTGATCTGGGATATGCGCCGTATACACCATTCCGAAATGAATTATTAACCTGCTAATAAATTGTTTTATGGCAGTTCTATCCATCACTTTATTATAGAGGAGCAATTTATCTGATTCTGCCATATCCCCCACTCCCATAAATAGGATTCACCGCCAATGAATTCCAGCCTTTTACCGAAAGGTTTCCTCAATTTTAATGTTTGTTTGTACAAACAAGTCTTGTTTTAACAGGTGATTATAATTATATCGTCACAGCTGGCGGTGCTCCATTCCGAATTGAAGAATCTTTGGAGATGCCTTGTAGAGCTGACTCTATTTCTTGATTCGGAATAATACGACCAGCGGTTGTACAAATGTATATACTAAGTGTGCTCTCTTCTCCATCCCCCCTAACCTGGAAATGCTCGTAGATCTGATGGGAAGTACCCAAAGGCTCATACTGAGCCTCAATAGGCTCTTCCTGATTCACGGAATTCATTATGCGTAGATCCTCATCTACTGGCCATCGGAGCCACAAAGGACTGTATAAGTTCATTTCTCTCTGCGATTCCGCTCTGAGCACATCATTGTAACTATAAAAATAAGGTATTCTTTGACTTTGAGAGAGTCCATTCCTATATGGAAATGGATTATATCTATTTCCATAAATACCTTGATTACTTTCAATTGTTAATGTATAAAGTCCAAGAAGCATATCTTGGTTCGGTACAGAAACGGGATCTCCTGTAGCTGGAGACAAGAGATTCGCGTGAGAAAGCATAAGTAGACGAGCTTCTGCTTGGGCCTCCAAGGATAAAGGTACATGGACAGCCATTTGATCTCCATCAAAGTCTGCATTGAACCCTGCGCAAACTAATGGATTTAAACGAATAGCACGTCCGTCTGCTAAAATGGGTTCGAATGCTTGTATGCCTAGTCTGTGTAATGTAGGTGCTCGGTTCAACAATACGGGATGTCCCTGCATAACCTCTTGAAGTATTTTCCAAATAAGAGGCATTTTATTCTGAATCAGGAGTTTAGCGGCTTTAATGTTGGGAACAAGATTTCGTCCAATTAAATTGCGAATTACGAAAGGTTGAAAAAGCTCTATGGCTATCTCTCGAGGTAATCCGCATTGGTGTAATGAAAGAGAGGGACCTACCACGATAACAGAACGACCTGAATAATCAACTCGTTTTCCAAGTAAATTCTCCCGAAATCTTCCTTCCTTGCCTTGAATTACATCTGAAAAGGATTTCAAAGGCCTATCATTAGTATCCGTCATGGGTTCTCCGCCGATGCTATTATCAATAAGTGCGTCTACAGCTTTCTGAACCAATTTCTTTTGACAAACAAGTACTCCTTCCGGTGCAAATATTCTTATTTCTGAAAGACAACCGAGAGAATTATTTCGAAAAATAATTCTTCGATAAAGTTCATTTATATCCGAACTAATTATTTTACCTTCGCCTAATTGAACCATAGGTCTTAATTCAGGGGGAAGAACTGGTAATAGTGACAAAACCATCCACTCCGGATTTGTTTTTGTTCGAATAAAGTATTTGATCAATTTCATATGTCTAACCGAAAAATCTTTCCTTCTTTGAATTTTCCGGTTTTCCCATTTATCTTCTGTGGGTTCACCGTTCACCAAAAATTCTTCCCATTTTTCATATGCGCGATCCAAAACAACTTTCGGTTTTAGACTAGCTAATAGTTTTTTGGTAACATCTCCCCCAGTAGCTATTTCTCTACCCATAAATTCGTTGAAGTCTGGACAATGGAAAAAGCAAGGAATACTTTCGTTCCGAATTTCATAATCATTATCATCATATTAAAATAAACCTCGTTTTAATCCAAATGAAGTAGGTTTGTTAGTTATAGGCTTGGCAAAAAAAAGATTGGGATAGGTTATTATCTAGTTCCCCCCCGCAGAATCGGACGCGAGAGTTTCCCCTCATCCGGCTCAAGCAGCTATTATTAAAACACGAGAATCTTTTATTCTTATTTCGTATCGAATAATTTTGAGATTCTGTTGCTTAGCGAGGAAAAACAGCTACTCGTTACTCAAATTATACCTAAAGTAAACTAAATTATGTTCTTTCCATTACAGAAAAATTAATTTATATTCTTTATTCTTGAGTAGTCTTATTCCCTTCGAATGATATACCTTCTTACAGAGATACCTTCCAATGAAATTGAAATTCGTAAGGATTTCCTTCGTTCATATTCCGATTCCTTCGATCCTTTGGGTTCTCGCTCTACTCCGATGGTCATAATGCTATTTGAAGCACGTATGCGGTGGATAAACTTCTATAGCCATACCTATAAAAGCTTACTTATTACATAAGCTCATTCAAAATATTCTAATATCGAAGGATTCCCGGATTCTATTTAAGAAAAAGAATGGGGTTTCTTACGAAGTCTGATTAACAAATAACATTATACATAATGTGATATGTACACATATTGTATGAACCCTAGATAAATCCTCCTTTTATCTCATTGCTTATAATTTCATCTCGAGCTTCGTGCCACTCCTAAAAGGACATGACATGTCGGAGTTAAAGGCATCCCTATGAAATTGGAATTAGATGGGATGACGGTTTCTATTCCAATCCGTATAATCAAAAACTATGATCGAGTCACACATCGCAGTATGCTAGGCTTTCCAATTCCCTAAGAGGTTTGGATAGGATATTCGCAATATGACTAGGAAGCTTTTTTGAATACCATACATGAGTTACCGCACATGCTGATTCGATGTATCCCATTCGATATCTTCGAACTCGAGATTCAGTAGATTCAACTCCGCATTCCTTACAGAAACTTGAGTCTTCTTCATTTTCTTCACTCCATTGATACTTTCCACGGGTGCAAACTCCACTTTAAATAGGCCCAAATATTCTCTCACAAAATATTCCATCTTTTTCTGGTCTATCGCTGCCATAATAGAAAGTGCTGGGTTGAGTTACCCGTCCAACTATCTCTCCGGTAGGTAAGATTCTTTCAGTCCAGGCACGAATTTGTTCGGGAGAAGCTAATCCAATTCGAAGATATTGATGATTTTGGTAAATCATAAGATTAAAGTTCCGATTGATTTGCACTAAACTTCTTTATAATCTATTATTAAATCTTTTTCTATAATAACTGGATCCGAATCTGGGGCTAAACATCGTAGTTCTCGAACGAGCAATCGAAAAGATTCTGGAGTAATTACTTCAGGTTCATATATCGGTTCTCCAGCTACTATAGTACTAACTACTTTCTGACGGGTTTCAGCATGATCAGATTTAATAGTAAGCATTTCTTGTGGAATATGGGAAACACCGAAACCTTCTGGAGCCCAAACTTCCATCTCTCCTACCCGTTGCCCCCCCCGTTTGGATCTCCCCCTAAGTGGTTGTTGTGTAACACGTGAATAAGGTCCACTAGATCGTGCATGGATTTTATCATCAACTTGATGAATCAATTTTAGCATATAAGCTTTTCCTATCGTAACAGGTTGTTCAAAAATCTCTCCCGTTCTTCCATCAATCAATCGGCTTTTCCCGGGATTATCAAGTTCAAATAACCATGGATTAGCTGTTTGCCTACTAGCCTCATGAAGTTCAGAAAATACTAGCTTTCTCGAAGCTTCCCGTTCGTATCTTTCATCGAAAGGCATTACTCTATAATGTCTCCTCAAAAAGTCTCCTGCTATACCAAGCACACATTCAAAGATTTGTCCCACATTCATCCGTGAGGGCACCCCTAAGGGGCTTAATATCATATCAATTGGTGTTCCATTTTGCAAATAAGGCATATCTTGTCTAGGTAAAATCTTTGAAATGATACCCTTATTACCATGTCTTCCAGCAACTTTATCACCTACTCGTATTTTGCGTTCTTGCAGGACATATACATGAACAACCTTTGTATACCTAGAAGTATCCTCTGGATAAATCCATCTCACATCAATAACTTGACCTCTTCCACCTGGGGGTACTTTAAGACAAGTTTCTCTCGTAGTAGTTATATCAATACCAAATATGGCTTGTAATAAGTTACCTTCCGGAGCCTTCAGCGATTCCTCCGAATCTCGAGGTGTTAATTTACCTACTAAAACATCTCCCGTTTCTACCCAAGATCCCGGTAATACAAGGCCACTCTTATCTAAATGACGAAGAAAATAATCATCTAAATGGGGTATTTTTCTGGTAATTTCTTCAGCAGTTCCTTCAGGTGTTACATGAGCCCCAATTTCATATTTCCCAATATGAATAGACGTAAAAATATCTTCATGTATTAGACGTTCGCTGATAAGTACTGAGTCCTCAAAATTGTATCCTTCCCATGGCATATATGCTATTAATATATTTTTCCCTGGAGCTAGTTCTCCCCCTACCGTAGCTCCCCCGTCCGCTAAAATTTGCCCTCTTTCTAGATATTCACCTTGATTAACCCGAGGTTTTTGATGCATACGAGTATCGTTATTAGAACGTTGATATATAACTAATTTGGTATCTATTGTATTTCCATCGTCAACTAACAAAGTTATTTTTTCACCATCAATATAATCAATTTTTCCCCCCTGCGCAGCTACAACCACAGTCCCCGAATCTGGGGCTACTTGACCTTCCAATCCTGTTCCTACGATACATTTTTCGGGTTTTGAAAGTGGAACTGCTTGACGTTGCATATTAGAACCCATTGAAGCACGATTTGCATCATTGTTTTCAAGAGGAGGAATAGGAGGAGCTCCAACGGGAAAATGTTGTAGAGGCGAAATACTTCGAAGATGTATTTGATTCCATGCAATAGTCACAATTTCTTGTCGATATCGAGCTGCAGTAACTTGTTCCTCTTTATCCTCCTGAGATACCGATAAACAAGTTCCTGTAGTTATTCGATAGTATTCATCTTCCTCTGCTGATACATGAGTTGCAGTATCCCCCTCCTCGGATAATATCTCGGAGATCTTATAGAAGGGACTTCCGAAGAATCCCCAAGGATCAACGCTTGCATGAAGAGCCAATGATGAAATGGGTCCAGCATTCATTCCTTCGGATGTTTCGATGGGACAAACACGCCCATAATGACTAGGATGAATATCTCGTACTTGGAAACTAGCGGTTCGCCTTATTGATCCTCCAGGGCCCAAATAACTTAATCTCCGCCTATGAACTATTTGTGTTAATGGATTAGTTTGGTCTAGAGATTGAGATAAGGGGTGTGAACCAAAAAATTCTTTGAAAGTTGTTAATAATAAACTTGAAGTTACTGGACTTCCAAAAGTTGGTACACGTTTATGCTGGGTTGCCCTATTCATTCTTCCCCGCACTGAATCCTCCGAACGTTCTGATGCCAATCTTGATTGATCTTTTGATGAATCTGCTACGGAACAAATATGTTTATTCTTTAAGTGATCCATATCATCGAGGGTTCCTACTCCAATCCGAACTTTGATCGAATAATCTATAACAGCTAACATATCTTTTGGTAATGAAAAAATCTCATTTTTAGGTACATCAAGGTTAAGTTTCTTGTTCAAATTTATTCGACCAATCTTCCCTGGTTCAAATTTTGGTTGAGAGAATCTTTCTTGTGATTCTTCAGATATATCGGGGAATTTCAAATATTCATCTGTACCATATAATAGTTTGTAAAGTTCCGATATGGCATATTCTCTCGATTGAATATGTTTTGCCTTTGTTTTCCGAAAAGCGTCACTCGAGACATCGGGATAACAAACATTTTCTAAAATTTCTTTTGTATCCAAACCCATAGCTAATAATAAAAGTCAAATGGATATTCTCTGTTTCCTATTTATACGAACCCATATTCTGTTCTTCATATCAGGTTCTAATTTGAATCTTCCTCCACGATTTGAGATTATTGTGCCCGTATATATAGGGTTCCCATTTGGATCCCGTTCCAGATTAAGGTAAATACCAGGAATTCGTAAAATTTGATTGATTGCAACTCTAGCAGTTCCATTCACTACAAAAGTACCTTGGGAGCTCATTAAAGGAATATTCCCAATGTATACAGTTTGTCTTTTTATTCTCCCTCTTCCCTTTTGAGTCGATTGTGCTGGTACATATGATTTGGGTGAATACGTAATGGACCCACATACGGCATCTTTTTCTCCGATCAATGGTTCTATTAAGTAATATTGTTCACCAAATAATCGAAATTCAATCTCTTCATCTGTATCTTCGATACAGGGAAAATTATTCGGTTCTTCCATTAATCCCTGATCAACAAAACGATAAAATGCTTCCAATTGTATTTTCCCAAAATTAGGCAGTACAAAAATTTCTCCATTCTTTTCTAATACCATGTTGAATCTTCTCTTTCTTCTCTTTCTTCTCTTTCCTCTTCTTTTCCCTATTTCCCTCTTTTCCCTTTTCTGTCAAGATGGAAATACAAAAAACTCCATATTGATAAAGAAATTTGTACCAATATAGTGGTAGTGGTAGTAGCAAATCGATAGATTTTATTTTAATTTCGAACTAATTATGTTATGTAAGAGTCAGAAAAAAAAATACAGATTCTTAACTTAAATTAACTTAATAAGTAAAGGAAGGAATACCGTTCATTCCGTTTGAGAGGGGAGAGAAACAAACACTTGATTGAACCATTAATCATTCTTATAATACATTAACTTATATTTATTATATTTATTACAATCCCAGGTCGAAGATCAAAAAGGTTCAATTACAATACAGTGGAGGCGACATGGCCAAGTGGTAAGGCAGAGGACTGCAAATCCTTTATCCCCAGTTCGAATCTGGGTGTCGCCTGAAAATAAAATACAAAGAAGTAGTTTGGGTTGGCTATCATGTTACCTCTAAATATGGATTGTGTTGCTCCATATTATAGCCTGTCACATTATCCATATTCGAATTTTCATCATGAATAGACAACCCTATGTTAAGTATAAATCAATTCTGGAATAAAAGCAAGTTATTATATATTTATTGCTTCAACAATCTCGAATTCCTTTAATATTGCTTATAAAATCCAAAATATAGATTATCTTAAAATTCATTTTATTCAATACTTGGCGGTATTAACAGCTCTTCATATTATCAGTATAGAATAAATCATCATATAATATTATTTCTATATTTCTACATAGAAATAATATAGATTCTTTCTTCTATTCGAGAATCAAAAAGATAAGGAGAATCTTTACGGATATAGTTAATATTGCTTGGGCTGCTTTGATGGTAGTTTTCACATTTTCTCTCCCACCTGTGGTACGGGGAAGAAGCGGACCGTAATTCCCGATTATAAATAATAAATTTATTAAATCATTATTGAATATTTCTTTTTCATTTAATAATGATTTAATAAATAAATAAATTTATGGATATGGAAAAATATTTTTATAATTTGATCTGTTTTCTATTTTTTTCCCTGCAAGAAATATATGAGGTATAATCAATTCCCTCCCATTTTCCATAATATAAAGACTTTTTTTTTCTTCCTATTCCGAATTCAAAGTTTTGATAGATCAATTTATTTTTCAACCAAGTTAATAGGTTGAGAAAAAAATATTTATATTTCTCATAATATAAATTGGTTATATTATTTTTAATACTACGTAAATATAGACTTTCCGTAATATAAGAAATAGCAGTTCCACTTAGAAGCATTTGGGATAATAGAAGAATGGGATCTAAACGCCAACCCTGGGAAATAAAAATTCCTCCACATAATAATCCGATGGAAGAGAAAAGGAAATCGTAATATTGGGATAGGTTGATTCCTCGCTCGCCCCCCCTGAAAACCATATATGATATTTTAATCTCTTTATGGCTTAAGTAAAAGATTATGAAAATAACATATCGTTTTTACCCCAAATTCAAGTGAGTTTTCATATAACTTCTTGGATTGTCTCTAACCTGTTCAATGAATTTATATTCCCAAATTTTTTATTATTCTCAAGAGATCAGGTTTATTTTATATGTACTTATCATATTCTCCTATAAGAGGGATTATCATTGGGCTCATGGTATACTCCGTTGGTTTCACCATTCCCTTCTCCGGAGGAAAGAGAACTAAGAATTGACATAAAATGATATTTTTCATTTTTCTATCTATCAATCGATCCAAATAAAATTTCAGTGAAATTTGTTTTCGAAGTAATTTATAATATTAAACTATGTTAGCCATAGATTATCTATTTCATTCTATAGAGAATAAATCTTTTCTTCTCCCCTTCTCAAGTTTCATATTAAATATTATTAGTTAATATGTTGAATTTCCTAAGCGAAATATCTTTAAGTACATTCAAAATCACACCTCTAGATACATCAGGTTCCCTTTCTCTAAGGGCGTACAAAAGTATGCCTACCGACACTAGTCCTACTCCCACCGTAGTACTAGGACCATACTCCATATGAATCATATAAGAAATAACACGTAAGTTAGAAAGGACTATATTCGTTGGGGGAATATGTTTCTATTAAAATCCCCCGATATAGTTTTTTTTTGAATTAAATAAGTATTCGCAATAATGTATGTAATTATCCAGAAAAAACTTGGACTTCTTCTATCATTCTCTCATAAGTGAATATTAAATTGAGAATGAATTTAATTGCTTTGACTGGCTGTTTTTACATAAGGGATAGGTGAGAAGGCAGTGGGAATAAGAATGAACAGTGCAGTGGCAATAAATGCGAGGATATTTACTTCCATAATCTCATTATTTATCTTATTATTTAATAATATTTTGAAGGGGCTCAAAAATCTCATCCGATAAAGATTAGAAATCTTCTCTTTTTCAGAGATTCATAATGAATATAATCGATTCAATTTCTTTGGGAGATACAATCAATCTCCTTGAATTCAATGAAACCCCATAAAAGTCTGATCCATTTATCTAATATTAGATGAATAGTATAACACAAGACAGCTTTCTGACCTACAAAATAAGATTCTTCATCTGAAAAAGCTCATTTTTTGTTTACTGTACTTTTACTCCCTATCTGCCACATTCATTGTCTACGTACCATCTATGTTATACGATATTACATGCAGTATACTATAAACATAGATGAATTTGGTGTGAAGAGATAAATGAAATACTTCATTCCCCAGTCAATCTATTATCAATAAATCTTGATATTGAGATAATACCGAACCGAATTTATTATTTCACGGTTCATTTGATAGAGTCTCATCTCGATAGTATGCCTTGAAGAGGACTCGAACCTCCATGCTTTATAGCACGAGATTTTGAATCTCGCGTGTCTACCATTTCACCATCAAGGCTCTCAATCAATATTATACTTGATCCAAATTCAAAAATATAGACTAATTTAAGTATTTTATATTTTATTATTATTTTATTAATCATCGAAATTTGGGTTAGAATTATTAATTGATAGAATTCTATTCAATTTTATCGATTTTCATTATCCATACATAAGATCTAACACAGTATAAGAATAATTGATTGTTGAAACTGAGTTCCCGACCAACAGGGGAGACATAACATAGACTCATACAACTAATTCACATTTACAATAATTAATTCGGATTGTAAAACGAACTTACAATGTTCCGTCTCATTGTAAGTTCGTTTTACAATCCGAATTATAAGATAAGTTCATTTATTTCTCGATCTCCATTTTCTATCAGGAAAAAGATTAATCTCCAAAGTTGATAAATAAATTTTCTAGGAAAAAGAGTATTCAGCTATTAATTAAATGACTTAAAGAAATATTATCCTGGGCAATAGTAATAATGGTATTCATTATTACTCCCAATATGGTAGAAGCTACTGCACATAACACCATACCGAGTTCAATAAAACTTTTTGATATTAAGGAAGATGTGGAGATTTTATAATTTGTTACATAAGGAGTTATTTCTTTGTCCCGTTCGGTTATTAACAACCCAATGGTTCTCGAATAATAATATATGGAAATAACACTCGTAAAAGGTCCTATCGAGACTAATAAATATAAACCTGCTTGCCACCCACACCAGAATGGATAAAGTTTTCCGAAAAAACCTGATGACGGGGGAAAACCTCCCAGAGGTAATGAACATGGAGTGAAAGAAAGAGCTAGCAAGGGATCTTTTATATATAATCCGGCATAATCTCGAATGTTATCTGTTCCCGTACGTGAACCAAATAATATGATGCAAGCAAAAGTTCCTAAACTCATAAAGATATAAAACAGTGTGTAAGTTAACATGCTTGCATATCCGTTTGAGTTTCCAGCAATTATTCCAATCATAAGATATCCAATTTGACTTATTGGAGAATATGCAAGCATGCGTTTCATGCTCGTTTGAGTGATCGCAATCAAATTGCCTAATATCATACTAAGAATAGCTAATATCTCTAAAAGGAAATGCCATTCATTCGATGAGAAGGAAAAAATAATATTGAAGATTCGAGTAGCTAAAGCTAGAGCAGCTACTTTCGAAGCAGCAGAAAGAAGAGCAACAACTGGGGTTGGGGAGTCAGAGTCGAAAAAAGGATCATTATTCACTCTTTCCTCTCATTCAGAACCGTGCATGAGACTCTCATTTCACACGGCTCCTAAGTAATAAAAAAGTAATTATGTTTTTTTTACTTATTACCCTCCTCGCGTATGTATAAGATGTAATAATTTATAGATTTGTACAAAGAATTACTAATCTTTAACTTTTCGAGGAATCCTTCATCGATGGTTTTCATACCGAGGTGCTGACCTGTTCAATCTCTCTTATCTTTTTCAAGAGTCTATCTAAAATAAAAAGGTAGATTCGATAGAAAAACCATCTGATTTTATTCGTTATCAATAGCCATGGATTGTTATTCTAGGGTGATCCATCGGTCGGCGGATGCTTCTCCGTTCTAATACACTCGTAGTCTTTGGAGGATTAAAACTAACTATGTAGCATCTACACAATGGAAATTATTGAATCTCTGCGCCACTATCCTGATTCTTTGTAGAAGCTACCCATAATAACTAAACTAACTTGCAAAAAATATTTATTCAGAAATATTAAATGCTTCTAACTTTGCTTTACCTTAATCGTTCATTATTCGAACGAAAGTTTTATGTTATAAGAACCTTGGTAAAAGTTGTGTTTTAATCCGAGTGAGGATAAAAGTTTCTTTATTCCGCATGTCTGTAGATCTCTTTCCATATTCAATATGGGGGAACAAATAAGTATCTATTTGTTAGAGAATGATTGAACGAATCGCACTCCCTCATATACGTCAGGGGTCCATTGATGAAAGGGAACCAGAGAGAGTTTGAATCCAATTCCTACCATTATACATATGAGCGCAACCAAAGTTCCTGGAGAGTTATACATTTGTGCATCTATAAGTCCATTTATTATTCTCTGAAGTTGAATTTCTCCCCCAGATAAACCATATAACCAAGAAAACCCATAAGCCAAGATAGAAGAACTTGTTCCACCCATAAGTAAGTATTTCATAGTTGCTTCATTAGATCTCGCATCTCTCTTGGTATATCCGGATAATGAATAGAAACATAAACTTGAGCATTCTGGAGCCACAAATATAGTTACTAAATCGTTAGCACCACACAAAAACATTCCTCCCAAAGTAGCTGTTAATATGAGCAACAAAAACTCCATTATGGCCATTTTTGTACATTGAATATACTCCACAGATAGGGGAATACATAATGCTGAACATAATAGAATCAGAGATTGAAACATCTCGTTAAAGGTGTCTGTTCGGAAATTACCCGAAAAGCTAATAATAGGTTCTTCTTTCCATTGGGGAAACAAGACTGTTATGCTTATCATCAAACTTGCAAAGGAGATGAAATATAACCAAGGTGTATCTTTTTCGGAAATTAAATCTATTATTAAAAGAATGATTAAACTAGAAATTAAGATACATTCCGGTGAAATAGCACTCCCGTATGAGAGACGCAAATCAAACTCTAATTTCATAAAATCTTTGAGATATAATTCAAATGAAATATCAATCGATTTCGTATATGATACGCCGAATAAAGTAAATTGTTTCGCTCAAAAACTAAGTTCATCGATATTTTTTGAATCGTTTTCAATTCTCATGAAAATAGGTCATATCATAATAGTTAAAAAATTTTTTTTTATTCAAATACAATGTTAATTTTACATTAACATTATGATATTTCTATTTTTTATGTAAGCCTTTCGGCTCACGTTCCTTCCAATTTGATATCATATATTCCTTAATTTAATTTAATTGTTATTAATCTCTTTATTTATATGAACGGAAATTTGCAAAAGCTCTATTGGCCTCTGCCATTCTATGAGTCTCTTCCTTTTTACGTACAGCATTGCCATTATCTCTGGCAGCATCCATTGATTCAGAACTTGGTTTAAAAGCCATACTTCGACCTGGACGTTTTCGAGATGCCCCCGATAACCAACGAATAGCAAGTACTTTTCCCCGTGTAGATCCTATTTCAGTGGGAACTTGATAAGTGGACCCACCCACACGTCTCGCCTTTACTGCTACATTGGGAGTTACTTTGCGTATTGCTTGACGCAAAACGGATAGTGGATTGTTTTTCGTCCTTCGCTCAATATTCACCATGGCATTATAAAGAATTCCATAAGCCAATGATTTTCTCCCGTGCTTAAGAATATGGTTAACTAACATGTTGACTAATCTATTATGATAAACCGGATCAGCTTTCGCATCTCTTTCTCTCGCATTACTTCGACGTGACATGAGTACGAGAAATAATTTATTATTAGTAATTTCTCTCATTAAAGTTAGGGATT